GAAAAATGGAAAGTGTTCGATTAGAACATGAAAACGTGACTGAATTCGTTCTAGTTACTCCTTGGGACATAATAAAGGAAGAGAATATGAAGATTCTCGGATAACGAAAAGAATCCAATTTCTTCTACTTCAAATTTCTCCTACTTCAAAAGAATTGAACGAGAAGCCGTATGAGGTGAAAATCTCATGTACGGTTTTGTAGAGTGACGGTAAAGGTAACTTATCTGTCAACTTTTCCACTACCACCCCCAAAAAACCGAACTCTGCCTTACGCAAAGTTGCCAGAGTACGATTAACCTCTGGATTTGAAATCACTGCTTATATACCTGGTATTGGCCATAATTTACAAGAACATTCTGTAGTATTAGTAAGAGGGGGAAGGGTGAAAGATTTACCCGGTGTGAGATATCACATTGTTCGAGGAACCCTAGATGCTGTCGGAGTAAAAGATCGTCAACAAGGGCGTTCTAGTGCGTTGTATATTCTTATCTAAGACTTGTATCATTTTATGATGATGCCATGTTAATTGCTAGAAACATGTGAAGTATATGGCTAACCTAATAACGAAAGTTTTGTAAGGGGACTGGAGCAGGCTACCATAGGACAAAAGATCTTATTTCTAAAGAGATTTGGAACTATTATACGTCTAAGGTTCAATATTGAAATCATTTCATAAGTTTTCCCCGACTTGTCAACAAGCAATTCAAAATACCTCGACTTTTTTAGAACAGGTTCGAGTCAAATAGCAATGATTTGAAACACTTTTTTTTTTACACTCTTTTGGGAACCTAAGGACTTGATCGTACAGATATGTAAAATACGAGATTTCCAATCATAGCAAGAAAAAGGAAGGAAACGGATACTCAATTTAAAGTGAGTAAACAGAATTATATACATAAAGAATAGATCTCATATCTACCTATATAATCATGTGGAAAGCCGTATTCGATGAAAGTCGTATGTACGGTTTGGGGGGAGATCTTTCATACCTTTAGAGATCCACCCTACAATACGGAGTCAAAAAGCCGAAATAAGTGATTCATTTTTAGCCTTTATGAAATGGATTATTGAACCCTTTTCACACTCATGTCACGTCGAAGTACTGCAGAAAAAGAAACTGCAAAATCCGATCCAATTTATCGGAATCGATTAGTTAACATGTTGGTTAACCGTATTCTTAGACATGGAAAAAAATCATTGGCTTATCGAATTCTTTATCGAGCCATGAAAAATATTCAACAAAAGACAGAAAAAAATCCACTATCTGTTTTACGCCAAGCGATACGGGGAGTAACTCCCAATGTAACAGTAAAAGCAAGACGTGTAGGTGGATCGACTTATCAAGTTCCCGTTGAAATCAGATCTACACAAGGAAAAGCACTTGCCATTCGTTGGTTATTAGGGGCATCTCGAAAACGTCCGCCGGGTCGAAATATGGCTTTCAAATTGAGTTACGAATTAATGGATGCCGCCAGAGGGAATGGCAATGCTATACGCAAGAAGGAAGAGACTCATAGAATGGCAGAGGCCAATAGAGCTTTTGCACATTTCCGTTAATCTATGAACAGGATCGAGATCTATCTATATGGATAGATCTATCTGATCTATACAGATAGATCGATTCGAAAGAGAAATATTTCTTCGAAATTGATCAATATGTCTATCGGAACGAACGAAAGATAAAAGAAAACAAGGATGAAACATAAATCCTAGATCAACCAAGCCCTCTCGGGGGGGGGGCTTGCTTAATAAAGAATAAGATTCTGAGATAAGATTTGATCCTATTCATGAGGATTATGCAAATCTCCTATTCCAAGAATAGAAAGTTGAAAAAGATTGAGACTTTTTCGGAGATTGAATGAAGTTACTAATTCATGATCTGGCATGTACAAAATGAAAACTTCATTTTCAATTATACCCTGAGATCATTTTTATGAAAGAGTTTCATTTGCTTCTCTTCCATGGAGGTTCTATTTTCCCAGAATGTATCCTAATTCTCGGCCTAATTCTTCTTCTGATGATCGATCTAACCTCTGATCAAAAAGATACACCTTGGTTCTATTTCATCTCTTTAACAAGTTTAGTAATGAGCATAACGGTCTTATTATTTCGATGGAGAGAAGAACCTATGATTAGCTTTTTGGGTAATTTCCAAACGAGCAATTTCAGCAAAATCTTTCGATTTCTCATTTTACTATGTTCAACTCTATGTATTCCTCTATCCGTGGAGTACATCAAATGTACAGAAATGGCTATAACAGAGTTCCTGTTATTCCTATTAACAGCTGCTCTAGGGGGAATGGTTTTATGTGGTGCTAATGATTTAGTCACTATCTTCGTAGCTCTGGAATGTTTCAGTTTATGTTCTTATCTATTATCTGGATATACCAAGAGAGATGTACGGTCTAATGAGGCTACTATGAAATATTTACTTATGGGTGGGGCAAGCTCTTCTATTCTGGTTTATGGTTTTTCTTGGCTATACGGTCTATCCGGGGGAGAGATTGAGCTTCAAGAAGTAGTAAATGGTCTCATAAATACACAAATGTATAACTCCCCAGGAATTTTGATTGCGCTCATATCCATAGCTGTAGGAATTGGATTCAAGCTTTCTCTAGTCCCTTTTCATCAATGGACCCCTGACGTATATGAAGGAGTGCGATTCGTTCGACGAATTATTACCCCTATAATAAGCGGATATATATCTTTTTTAGAGATGTTTAGATCTATAAAAACTCTATGGACATGCGGAAGAGAAAAAGACTGTTATCCCCACTCGGGCTAAGGCATAACTTTTACCAAAAGTTATTCGCGAGATTTTTGTTGAAATAACAATTAAGGTAAAGCAAGGTCAAAAATAACTAATATCTTTGAATAAACAGAGATATTTTGCAAGTCAGTTATTACGGGTAGTTCTTACAAAGGATCAGACCAATGACGTATACAATACTTTCATTCTCGATGTAAATGCTACATAGTCAGTTTTCATCCTTCAAGGACTACGAGTGTAATAGAAGCATCCGTCGACAAAAAGATCACCCTAAGATGATTATCTCATGGCTATTGAGAACGAATAAAATCAGATGGTTCTATTTCTCAATCTTTTTGACTTGTTCTTGCGGAACCGAAGTCAAAAAGATCGAGAAAGTCAGTGATTCACTATGGGAACCGCTGATGGAGGATTCCTCGGGAAGTTAAGGATTAGTAATCCTTTTCTATAAATTGAATCGATTCGGTCTTATACATACGCGAGGAAGGTAATGAAAAAGGAATAAGATGATTATGTCCTTCTTTTTTTATCACTTAGGAGCCGTGCGAGATGAAAGTCTCATGCACGGTTTTGAATGAGAGAAAGGAGTGAGGGATCCTCTTTTCGACTCTAACTCTCCCACTCCAGTCGTTGCTTTTCTTTCTGTTACTTCGAAAGTAGCTGCTTCAGCTTTAGCCACTCGAATTTTCGATCTTATTTTCTACTTTTCATCGAACGAATGGCATCTTCTTTTGGAAATATTAGCTATTCTTAGCATGATATTAGGCAATTTAATTGCTATTACCCAAACGAGCATGAAACGTATGCTTGCATATTCGTCCATGGGTCAAATTGGATATATCATTATTGGAATAATTGCTGGAGACTCAAAGAATGGATATGCAAGCATGATAACTTATATGCTGTTCTATATTTTCATGAATTTAGGAACTTTTGCTTGCATTGTATTATTTGGTCTACGCACAGGAACTGATAACATTCGAGATTATGCAGGATTATATACGAAAGATCCTTTTTCGGCTTTCTCTTTAGCTTTATGTTTACTATCCTTAGGAGGTATTCCTCCATTAGCAGGTTTTTTTGGAAAACTTTATCTATTCTGGTGCGGGTGGCAGGCAGGCTCATATTTATTGGTTTCGATAGGACCCCTTATGAGCGTTATTTCTATATACTATTATCTAAAAATAATCAAGTTATTAATGACTGAGCGAAACAAAGAAATAACTCCTCACGTGCAAAATTATAGAAGATCTCCATCTTCTTTCATATCAAAAAATTCTATCGAATTGAGTATGATTGTATGTGTAATAGCATCTACTACACTGGGAATAGTAATGAACCCAATTATTGCAATTGCTCAGGATACCTTATTTTAAGGTCTATTTATTCGTTCAATCCGGAAGAATTAGTCGATTTGTCCCGCCCAAAATGGGAATAGGCCGAGATTCTGAGATGAACTTCTAATTATGAGATCAACTTGATCATCGAATTAGAAGTTCATTCTAGACTAGAATAGGGTTATTAATAGGGCTATATACATTTTCATTATGGGAAAAGGTCATTCGAACGTATGTAGATAGATATCTACGTCGTTCCATTCTATTTAGGAATCGATATATGCGCACATATGATCGAACCTGCTTTTGACATATCATTATTTGGGTACCATGTTCGCTTCTCTAGGCTTCTATTGAATCGAAAAAGAAAAGATGTTCGATCGTGCATATTTTTGATGTATATGAAATATCCTCCGGATAATGAAAATCGAAAGAAGTTGGTGATATATTAGGCTTGGACCTATATAACCGATCGATATAAATACCCCAATACTCTATCTTTGTCATAGATTCTACATTCCATCTATAATGATAGATGATCGTAATATAGATATCATACTCATGGAATATGATTCACTTTCGGGATGCCTTGATGGTGGAATGGTAGACACGCGAGACTCAAAATCTCGTGCTAAAGAGCGTGGAGGTTCGAGTCCTCTTCAAGGCATAATATTGAGAATGCTTATTGAATGAGCAATTCAATAACAAATATCGGATCTAATTGATTATCTCAATGTACCGAGATCGATTTATTCGATATCTGTTGATACGAAGTATTCCGACGATTCCCTATATACGATATGAGTTAAAGCTGTTGGAATAGGTTCGACAGTGGATCACAAGATCTTGGCGATCTTCTCTATCTAATGAATGGAGAAGTCCATTTCAAAATGGTCCGCCCTGCACCCATCCCCCGAGTAGATACCTCAACAGGAATCACACAAATGCAGGTAGATCAATAGAAACTTCTGGGAAAATGCCCCCCCCCCGTGACCCAACAGATGGAGTACATTCCACAAAGGAACATATGGGAGAAATTGAATGAAAAAATGAAAAAGACCAAATCTCAGGCGGAATGTTTCTATTTATTTTTATGTCCATTAAAGAATGCATGAAGCTTGTTTCTTACTAATTATGAGGTATACGCAATTAAGGACATAGATTGAGGAGAATCTATATACCCCTCTTAAAGTTTTGCAAGATCCGGGAGTTGCGATCGAACTTAAACGACTATACCAATGTTGAATCCTGTGACTCTATAGGCAAATAAGGGATCCTTTCTTCCGAATGGGAAGTGTAAGAAAAAAAAAGAGTACCAGAACCAAAATCGAAGAAATAAGGGGTAAGCATAGTAGAGAATACCTCATTAAGTTCAATCAAATTGACTTGGCTCATATTCCTTGCTATGCTCACTCTTACACGGTCGAGATCTCGGAATAAGGAATCTATCTTCAAATTCAAGATCTATCAACTCTTTGTTCTTCTTTTTTCTTCTTCTAACATACTTTCCATTCTTGGACAAGACCGAGAAAGGATTCATTTTCGAATAGGATCTGAAATCGAAGCAGATGTAGAACTTCTCATTTGTTTCCACGACCCTACTACCCGGTCAATTTCGTTCTACTTCATTTCATTGCCCTTTCATCGATGATGACAGATTTTTCCGGCTAAAATAGATATGTGAAATCTATCTTTTGTTGTATGAATTAAGTGTTCAATTTCCTTCGGAAAAAGCCATCTATTTTTCAACAATGTCCTTGTCATTTGATTCAATAACATTCTGTTAGATAGGAACAGATTTGATAAATATTTATAACTCTCGGATAGAGTATTATAAAGAAAAGATTCATTCGATAATGAACTATTGGTTTCAAGCCATCTTTGGCGATGAATTAACAATTCGAAGCGATCAACCTTTTCTTGCGGATTTTCAATCAACCAACGTTGATATAGAAATGTAGGAGTATATGGCTGTATACGTTTCAATCGGATACCAATTGCTTGAATGCGTTTGAAAGCCTCAATATGTTCCTTTTCTGCAAGAGGCAATTGTTTCCACGAATTTATGACCGAATTGGTCATGAATTTTGAATTATATCTATGAAAAGCACCTTGGATACTTTTTTTAGGGAAGAGATGTTTTTCTTGTCTTCTTATTGAACCGTAAGTAATATAAAGCCTTCTCAGCATTTCTTCATTTGCAAAAAATTCCCGACGTGAAAACACAAGGTGCTGATCTTGAAATAGAAAACCTGTGGGATCCCAAAGAAATCGTCTTCCTAGAAAGAACATTGGTTTATTAGAGGATTTAGATCGCATTTGATATTGTATAGAAAATTGAAATATTCCTATTTCAAACCGCTCTTGTAATGATATATCTTCCAATTGAGACTGTATATGTTGTAGATTCTTTTGTCTTGCGTTAGAATGATTTCTCTCATGAACATAAAACCCCTTTTTATGTGGTCCTTTTTGGAGAGACTCTAAATTCTCTCTAACCCTTTTACAGTAACTGGCCTGCTCCTCTTGAAACAATCCGAACTGATACGAAAATCCCAATTCATTGGGTCTTTTTGTACGATCAAATAGATTACTGCGAAGAAAACTAAGACGCCAGATCCTAGGAGCCCAAACTATGTTATTGACTAATTTTTCATCCATTTGTTTTGCGCCGGGAGTTTCTTGTTGAAACTTCAATTCATATTCTTTATATATAAACATTTTATTGACCATAGAATAAACCCCTTTTCGCATCACATTGAGATGATTTCTCGTTTTGGGCTGAGGAGCAAATGTGATTTGATTCTTATCAGGCTTACCCCGGCATATTCCTAACCATGGAAACTCCACCAGAAGACTTTCTAAAAGACCAGAAGCTAAATCGAAATCATGCTCAGCGAATCTATCGAGAGGAATCCAATTCTCTCTATTTTGTCCCGATATAAACCAGGAATCTCGAGCTGCTGATCCGGCCAAGCAACCCAAAATATGGGGGAGTATGGTCAATTCCTTCATAGTTGTTCCAGCAATAGAAGGTTCTAAATACCATTTGGACAAATAAGAAAACCTTTTCTTCCATAATTCATTATTAATAGATAGAGGATTCATAGAAGAATTCCTTCTAAGTGTATTTTGTATAACAGCTTTTCCCACCTTATAGGGAAGTATTTCGTAATTTTGACCGGATCCAACCTGATTATCTATAGATTGCAAACCCCAAGTTTGTCTATAAAGAGCTAATCTAATTGTATCAGTGCCTATAACTGATTTATTTTGGGTAATACTAATTGATAAGGCTTCATTGGCAAGTGCTGCTAGATCCCGTGCATTGGAACCTATGGTTCTAGATCCAAATTCCTTGGGACAAGACAACTCTTTTTCCGAGTCAAACCCTTTGCTGCGTAAAAGAATAGTAAATTCCTTTTGTCGTTGTGGGATAGGAAGCATTCGAACATTGATTGATCTGTCTAATCGATTTGGAGCTATTGGAGCTGGATCCACTTTTTTAGGAATATGAGTCGAAGCAATAACAAGAAGATTTCTAGTAGAATCTTTCTCATCATCTCTAGAGAGATGGTTCACTAATAAACCAAGGAAAAAGTGAGTTAAGTAATTGACATTCAGTTCATGAATGTTTGGAATCCATATTATGCAAGGGGACATTCTTTTTGCCAATTCGAAGGTGAGATTGAATTGGTGCATTTTTTGCACCACATTATTCATACTTCGTATATCGAGGAAATTAGAATATTCACCTTTGTCATACAGGAACTTGTTTAGGGATATTCTTACCAGAGGAACATAAGAGTCTGCTGCTAGACCCTTGACCAAATAGGATCGTCCGGTTTCCGCAGGACCTATCAGTAAAATCCCTTTGGAAAGGGATGATCCTAAGTGGAGTGAGAAAGGTTTTCCATGAAATGTGAGGTTCAAACCCCTAAAGATTTGTGAAGAGGTAATCTTCCGACAAAAAGCGAGGAAGACCCATCTTTCTGTTAAACGAGATTGATCGAACTCGTGATTCATTAGATCTTTCTGATAAGTGTCGGCTAAATAGATCAGGTAAATAAGTCCCGGCTGTTCAGTGATTTGATAATCAAATTCATTCTTGAAGAAATTATGACTGTGAGTCAAATTCGATCCAAATTGAGAGATGTTTTTTTCTGTTATTAGAAACTGAACTAGTAATTCTCTCTCTTTTCCAGAGATATCCATGCTGAAGCACGATCTGTTCAACTCTCTTCTTATAGGTGAATAAAACTTTCTATTCCTCATAGAATAGATCAATTCGTCCAGAAAATAGATGGATATGTCCCTTATATCCATAGAGAAAAGCAGACCAGGCAAAGGATGATCCATCAGTTTTTGCAACTCGATCGCGTATGACGGATCCATTAAATCTTTGATGCGTTCAAGGTGTATCTGTAACTCAATAAAGGCTGAGGAAACAACGAAAGAATATCGAAGAACGAAATATCCAAGGACGAAAAAAAGGATAAGGATCGAATATTCATACTCCCGAGCATTCAGCAATCTCAGATGTGCCCATATAGATAGAACCGATGACTCATTCTTTTGATTAATCATTTCCTTGAATGAACAAAGATTCCATAAAGAAAAAAACTTATCCAAGATATTGGTTCTCAGATTACATTGTAGAAGTGCCCATAATTGATGAGAAATTGCCCACGATAGATTCGATTTATGCATAATATCATGCAAAATAGATACAAGTTGATCACTGCTATTTAGCAATATCTCCGGAAAAGTCTCTAGAAGTAGATTCTCAAGATATTTCCACCATGCAGAAGTCAAGAGCCATGGCGTATATGCTCGGAACAAATCCCATTTTTTAAAAAGACTCTCTATTTGAGAGATCCTATGCATCTCTTGTTTCTTAGCACGTTCATTAAAACGCGGTGAACAAAATGGTAAGAGATTCCGTTCCTCTTTAGAGAAATTGAAAAGGGTGCTTCTTTTATCTATGGCTTTGTTCTCAATTCTGTTTTTTGAACCTTCTGTTGAACTAGATTTTACAAACCGATCTCGAATCCGATGAAGCATTTCCTGGTTCTTATCTTTTCTTTTTAGAAAGATTTCGGATAGTAAATCATCTCGATAAGATTGAGTTTGAATAAGACCCATGTTTGAACTGAAACCCCCCTTAAGGTACTGATCGAAGTTGTTTTCTTCTAAATCGGATCTATTTAAGAAGGGCTGACAAGAAGTTTTTTCGAAATTGGCTATTCGTTCTCTCGTTAAAGGCGTTGTAGAAATCTCTTCGATCGAGGAAATATCTATTTTATCATGAACAAATGGATTCAATCGAGTTAGTAAATCGAAAGATTTGTACAAGTCATAGATTGATACAAACGTTTGGTTACCGCTTTGTTGCAAATATTTAGGTAAGAATATGTTAGATACTTGTGACTTTATAAGTGAAATAGTATCTTTCTCCAAGTGAACAGGTCTTATTTCACTAATGGACAAAGAAAATAGATTGCTGTGGATGGGCGAAATATTGAATAATTGTCCATATGTAAGATTATGATTTTTTGTATGAATCCTTTCCATATAATAAGGTAATCTTTTCTTATAATTGAACCGAGGATGATGTGAATAATCGAAGAATTGTAGTGTATTTGCTTTGTAAAAAGAAGCTCTCGATGAGCTTTGATTAGATAGTTTTACGGGATTCAACCAGTTGTCTCGATCGTTGGATATCGTCGAAAAATCAGTGTTATCGAACAATTCCATGCAATTCTTTTCATTCTCGAATAAGTCAATAATAAATCGATTCACCGGCATCTCATGATAGAAAAATTGTGCTACTGTTCTTTCGTCGATCAAGAATTTCGATCTTTGTGAAAGATTATGGTTATCCAAAAGAAAGGGTTTGAATGTTTTTAAATGAACGATTCGAACACCAATTGATTTTAACAACTTATTGAAGAGTTGATCATTCATACCCTTTAACTTATCAATGAAAAACTCGGGAATGAAAATAGCCGAATGAGAAATGGATTTCTTAGAAAGAAAGATCTTCACAGTATTTTCAGCAATCAAAGAAAACTTAGAATAATCTTTTTTGTTGGGACTTCCAGACCAACCAATTGAATCTCTATTAGCACATGATTCAATCGGATCGAACACTATTTTCAAATCGTTTTGTTTAGAAACAAGATGTTTCGAACATCTCTTCAAGTATTCGGTCTGATTGGACCATTTGTACACATTCAAATTCCGATTGATACATTTATCAGTTCGAAGAATAGAATGATCAAACCATTCTTTTTGACCTTTTCTCCAATTTGATGGATGTCGGTTAATTGTATCTTTCGATACATTATTCAAATTTTCATTTTCTATCCAATTTGTTCGAATTTGATCCTTTAAATTGCGACTGGACCCGTTCATTGAATATAATTTGTTGAATGCATTTTTCAAATGCCCGTGAATCTTATATCGAATCAATTTGTACCAATTTGAAGTTTCAGTTCTGTAATTGTTAAGAGGGGTTCCTATTTCTGAACCCTTTTTGGAAGAGATTTGGATCAATTCTTTTTCGATTATTCGATCTAAATATTCATTCTCTTTATCAGTAATATTGAGTAGGATCAATAAAGATTGATTCTTCAATTTATTCTTGTGGTTGAAGATCTGATCCAAGAATCTATTCTTGTTCAGTTCATAGAATTGATTCACGTGATAATCAATATCAGGAGCAAGTGTATTATCATAAACCTGATTAGGCTTAGTTATTAATAGAGCGAATTGATCTGTTATTTTTAGAACTCTTTTTTTAAATCGTAAATTGTTGTGGAATATGTATTGTTCTTTGTTTTGATCACAGAATGAAGAAAATCGATTCCGAGACAAACTCCGGTTCATAAAGAGAATACAATTTAATTTGTTTATATCCCTCTGATTTTTTCTAATCATATTACATCCGGGATCTAATGAAATAGCACAATTTGAGGAAGGATTTTGAAAATATGTTCTTATCTTCCACGGATCAATTATCCCATTCTTTTCTGAGCCCCTGAAATATCTTAAAAAAACATCTTGTTGCCCTTTCAATAATTTGAAATTTTCAATAGGCTTCTTAGTAACACTAGAACCCATGCACGGTTCATCTATTGACAATATGTCAAAAAAATAAGAACGAATTGATTTTGTGAAATTCTCGATGAATCTTTTCCTTTCCTTTGGAAACAAATTCTCTGTTATAGACTTTTTATCTTCCGTAAATAGTTCTTTCGTCCAATAGATCGGAGAATCTTCTGAGAGACACTTTGAGGACAAATCTGATTTTATTTTTGTTCTTTCTATTCGAATAGAAGAAGAAGGATCCCAAAGAATTGATCTTTCTTTTAGTTGCTCGATCTCCGTTTTATTTATATATCCATTTGTGAAAATCCGTTCACAAAGATCTTTTTCAGGTTCCCAATACTCATTCTCAGTGAAATTGAGAGTCAAATCTATCTCCGAATCGATATCTTTCTCATCCCTCTCCGAATGAGTCTCCCAAGTTATCGGTCTTTGATTCTCTGAGATTATCTCATCCTTTTTGTTCATGTTCGTGCCATATTCTGAATTTTCACTAATGGGATCGAAATGATCGATGGATCGATTATAAGATCTTTTCAATTGGCTAGAATGATTGACTTTAATGAAAATAGATTCTGAGAAATTGTATAGAATATCCAACAATAAATTCTGTATCTTGCTAAAAAGCTGATCATTGTTCACATCATTCAACTGAATGAATTTCTCTTTTAAAATGTCCTTCGAAAGTTCCAATTTCTGCTGATCTTTCTCCCAACTAACAAAAGAATCTTTATAGAATTGCCAAAATTCAGCATAATTTTGGAAAGAGAGATACCCTTTCTCTTTCAAGAGAATGGAAGATTCTGCAATAATTTGATCAGATTCACCCCAACTATTCCAGATCTGAAACATATTCTTTTTCCACCAACGCGGTCCCCATTCTGATTTTTCTTGATAGGATAATCGAAGATGGGAGAAATGCTTAATATTATTCGATTCAACAATTGATTTCGATTTCTGCTGCTTGAATGGACCCTCCGCTTCGAATAGCATTTTTTCACAAAAAGCGGACATGAGATAACAGATTAGATTATTACCTAATATTTCGACTTGCTGCTTCGAGCTCAAGTCGATCGTGTCCTGCTTATTTCTCATAAAAACACGATCGAAATGATATTCCCAATCATAGTCTTTGCGGATCAGATCATCAATATAGAATTCAAAAAAAACCTTTAGATGTTCCACATCTTTCTCTTTCAATGACATCTCAATTTTTGCTATTGATCCCTGAGGGATCTTCCAACTAGGAAGAATCTCTTCTATGATCCAATTCTTCCACCATCGTGAACCCCAAGAATCAATTTGATTATATGCAGGCATGACACACACTTTTCTTTTTGAGAGAACCCAAGCGTCCTCTTTCGAATTTCTCAAGTGACTTTGATATATCTTTCTCCCTTTTGGGAAAGACAGAAAAAGATGCGGAAAGATCAACAAATTTTTATTGAAAGACTCGAAATATTCTTCCGATGTTTCATTTCTAGGTTCAGCATAGTTTATAGGTATAGGAAAGAGTTTCATCGAATAGAACTTTTTTCTTTCAATCATACTTTTCTGATTCACGTGATATATAAGGACTGGTAATGTAAGTAGTACTACACCTTTGATTGTCAAAGATTGATTGCTTCTTGAACCACGTAGATCGCGTAAAAGCAACGTACTAAGAATTCGAGAGTCAAAGAGCTTAATAAGACGTTCTCGATGGGAAACTATTTTCGTGAACAATCTCACCAAATTCAATTCGGTCCATGAATTGAATAAATATTGAAAGCTTCGTATTTCTTCCAATTTCAATATCCAGGATTTCAATTTTTGTCGTTTCATTCCTTTTTTACAATAATTACATTACAATAATGAAATAGTTTTTGATAGATCTCTATCCTTAAATAGATTCAATGACTTCGGTCTTTTCCATTCTATTTTTTTCTATAATATTGATAGAATATAGGTATTTATCTATATAGGTACATAGATCTATATATCTATTTGTTCTCTACCAATTTGAAACGAAACCATATTGGATCTATTGAAATAGAGTATCGAAAAAGATCTCATCTATAGTATATACTTTGGGTGATCATGAATAGAATGACATATAAATATAATATTGGCATAAAGAAGAGCTTGCGTCAACCACTAAGAATTCAATTGATTCTATATCAATAGATAGAAATACTTCTTGTTCATTTGAAATTGAAAATGACAAAGATGGATTGGATCCAATCCGTTTCTTTATGGGCGAACGACGGGGATTGAACCCGCGCGTGGTGGATTCACAATCCACTGCCTTGATCCACTTGGCTACGTCCGCCCCAGAAGAACCAATTGACAGTCTCTATCTACGGTCATTCCTTCCAAGAAGAAGAGAGTTTATTTCTAAGTTCCGACGACGAACTAATGGCAACCTCTGACAGAAAATGAAAGTGTTGCAAGATCGATAACCAACTTAGAACCAACTCTCGAACAATTTGTCATATACCTCTGTCAAATGTGCTTGACATGAATTGAATGGGAGAGAATGTCCGACCAATATCAATTTTGAGTTGATACTCATGTTAGACGATGTGCTCGTATTATAGAATACGATTGGCTCTTCTCTTCACGATGATCTCTAGCATCCATGGCTGAACGGTTAAAGCGCCCAACTCATAATTGGCGAATTCGCAGGTTCAATTCCTGCTGGATGCACGGGAATTGCACATATGTATTATTTAACCTTATTATTCCTTCGAACGAAAAAAAAAAAAAAAAGGGAGGGGGGCGAGATCGGATCCATATAAATATAAGTATGATATATCCATACTTTGGAGTTGGGGATAATTGATTACAATACGAATCAGTATATGAATTCGTAAGAGATGAGAAAAAAAGGAGATATCTATGAATGAAATGGAATACACAATATTTACAGAAAAAAAGATTCGTTTATTAGAAAATAATCAATATACTTTCGATGTAGGTTCGAGACCGACCAAAACAGGGGTGAAAAATTGGATCGAACTTTTCTTTGGTGTCAAAGTAATAGCTATGAATAGTTATCGACCTCCAAAAAAGGGAGGAACAGTAGGACCAATAGGACATCCAATACGTTGTAGGCGTATGATTATTGCACTCCAGCCAGGTTATTCTATTCCACTTCTTTCAGAGGAATAAAACTTATTAGATTCAATTAAGGTACCCAATAACATGGCCATCCGTTCATACAGAACTTATACTCCAAGCACACGAAATAGACCCATATCAAGTTACGATGGAAGGGTCCGGTCCAATCCACAAAAAAAATTGACCTCTGGACAGCATCGTTGTGGAAAAGGTCGTAATAGTAGAGGAATTATTACCGCAAGGCATAGAGGAGGAGGTCACAAGCGTCTGTATCGTCAAATTGATTTTCAACGGAATGAAAAATACATTTTTGGAGAAATTGTAACTATAGAATATGACCCTAATCGAAGTGCATACATTTGTCTCGTACACTACGGGGATGGTGAGAAGAAATATATTTTACACCCCAGAGGGGTCATAATTGGAGATACTATTACTTCCGGTCCAAGAGCTCCTATATCAATAGGAAATGCCCTACCTCTGAGTGCGGTTTGAATCATTGATTTGCGTAATCGAAAGCAACCGATTAGGTTTACAGCAAGACCTATGAATCTATCACTGATCCAATTCGGGTACTTTTATGGGATAAACCTCAAAGGGAAACTGAAGAGGAATGGCAGCGGGTGATTGGGTTCAATAGTTCCTCATATCGAATTATTGATTCCAAAGATATGATAATATGGAGAAGATCAAATTGTCTGAAGCATGAACAAACCCGGAGCGGAAGGGCACCCCTTGTTTCAAAGAAAGGGACGAGTTACTCACATTTGATTTGACGGTCAGAGGCAAATTAAAAACTGGACAGTAGTAATATCTCCCGGAAAAGAAAAGAAAAGATGGAAGAAGAGAATAAAAAAGAAAGAGATGTTTAACACGCCTCCTACGTTATCCAGAACATACAAAGGTATTGACGTAATTTTATGAAGTCATTCATTCTGAATGCTACATGAAAAACATAGGCCAGATGATGGAATAGAGAGATCTAGGATGTAGAGGATCGGGACATGAGGAACGAAATCCCATATTTCATCCTATTTGTTGATCAAAGATATATGATCGATATATGTCAATATTATCATATACATCCAGAAAGCTGTATGCCTCGAGAGAGGCTTGTACGGTTTGGGAAGGGATTTTTATTGATCGAGAATAAGATTGATCGAAAATAAGGATCTACTTCAACCGATGTACCCTTGGGCACGGCTATACATAGCATAGAAATAACATTAGGTAAAGGCGGACAATTGGCTAGAGCAGCAGGTGCTGTAGCAGAACTGATTGCAAAAGAGGGTCGATCGACCACATTAAGATTACCATCTGGGGAGATTCGTTTAATATCTGAGAATTGTTCAGCAACGATTGGACAAGTAGGTAATGTCAATGCGAACAATGGAACTTTAGGTAAAGCTGGATCTAAACGTTGGCTGGGTAAACGTCCTAGAGTAAGAGGAGTAGTTATGAACCCTGTAGACCATCCCCATGGGGGTGGTGAGGGAAGAACTCCAATTGGTAGAAAAAAACCCGTGACCCCTTGGGGCTATGCTGCGCTTGGAAGGAAAAGTCGGAAGAATAATAAATATAGTGATGCTTCAATCTTTCGTCGACGTAAGTAAGAGCAGTTGGGGATCTATTTTATTAAAAAAGAAAAAAAAAAAAGGGGGGGGGGGGGGGTAATTGGCCATGGCACGTTCACTGAAAAAGAATCCTTTTGTAGCTAATCATTTATTGAGGAAGATAGAGAATCTAAACATAAAAAAAGAGAAGAAGATAATAGTAACCTGGTCTCGGGCATCTACCATTGTACCCGCAATGATCGGTCATACAATTGCTGTTCATAATGGAAAGGAACATTTACCTATTTATATAACGGATCGTATGGTAGGTCACAAATTGGGGGAATTTGCACCTACTCTAATTCCCCGCGGACATGCAAAAAGCGATAATAGATCCCGTCGTTAATCAGGAGGTGCTCATCATTAATGGGAGATGAAGTTCAATGGAAAAGAATAGCTCAAGTCCAAAAATACGAGCTCTAGCTAAACATATACGTATGTCTACTCATAGAGCACGCAGAGTAATTGATCAAGTTCGTAATCGTTCGTATGAACAAGCACTTATGATACTGGAACTCATGCCTTATCGAGCATGTTATCCTATATTACAATTAATTCCTTCCGCAGCGGCAAATGCTAATCACAATATGGGGTTGAACAAAGCCAATTTATTTGTCAGTAGGGCCGAAGTAAATGAAGGTGCTATTTTGAAAAGATCCCAACCTAGAGCTCAAGGACGTGGTTATCCAATACAGAAACCCACCTGTCATATAACTATTGTATTGGAAGAAAGATCCAGATCGAACAATCTGATTATGCCAACAGAACCCAAAAAAGGAAAATATGTATGGGACAGAAAATGAATCCACTTGGTTTTAGACTTGGTATAACCCAAAATCATCGTTCCCATTGGTTTGCGCAACAAAAGAATTATTCCGAAGATCTCCGGGAAGATGAAAAAATACGTAATTGCATTGTGAATTATATACGAAGACATATGAGGAGCTCCTCGAATCATGGAGGAATTGCACGTGTAGAAATTCGAAGAAAGATCGATTTAATTCAGGTCGAAATCCATATTGGATTTCCCAACTTGTTGATAGAAAATAGGGGTCGGGGAATTGAACAATTAAGAACCGATGTACGAAATATGCTTAATCCTGTGGATCGAAAACTAAACATTGCTATAGTGAAAGTTGCGAAACCTTATGGAGAACCTAATATTCTTGCGGAATTTATTGCCCTGCAACTAGAGGATAGAGTTTCACTCGGAAGAACAGTCAAAAGAGCTATTGAACTGGCTGAACAGGCAGATATAAAAGGTATTCAAATACAAATTGCAGGACGTCTCGACGGAAATGAAATTGCCCGTGTCGAATGGGCTAGAGAAGGTAGGGTTCCCCTACAGACCATTCGAGCCAAAATTGATCATTGTTATTATCCAGCTCAAACTATCTATGGAGTATTAGGGATTAAAATTTGGATCTTCGGGGATGAGAAATGATTGGTCCTCCCTCCTATTATCCTCCTACGGGAAGGAAGATAAAAAAAAAAAAATTACGAATCATTCCATGATTTGTCCGATCAAAAATCATCAATTTTATCAGATCAAATAATAATTAGATTAACCCTCTCGGAGAAATGCTATGCTTAGTGTGCGACTCGTTAGGATCGACTTTTTATAGAGCTATGAAGAACTCGGAAGAAGAACGGGTCGGTCCCCGGTATGAACTAGGGGCTAACTCATTACTTCGTATTGCCGAGATCCAAGGATTTAAGAACTATAGATACATCCATTACATAGTTATGCGAACTTAAAAGACTTTCTTCCAGGGGGGGGGACATCTATATCTCTTGTGAAGCGAGAGAGGTGTTCAAGAATGTGGGAGAATGGAAAGGAGAAGGGAGCGAGGAAGAAATGAGATATTCTTCCAATATTGTTATTGTATGGTCGGTTTATAAATCACCCTCCAAAGAGCAGTGTGATAAAGCATAAGAATCATCCTGATTGAATGGATTCAGTTTATGATGAATAAAAAAAAAAAAAGAGCTTCGGGTCGATGGAAACTAAGGAAATTGACTCCATAACAGATGAAATGAAAAGCTCCATTGCAGAGGAAAGACCTAAGCATCGGTTTAGGAGCTATCGAAACGATGGAACCCGTGACTGCATAGGATTATATAAGAATCTCAATCATCCATTGGATAGGATGGCGAAAGAAACCAAGAATGAATTGATCTCAGTGGGGGAGGAGTTATAAGTCGACCCCATGGAGCAAATACCAGAAGAGTTAATATTCGCCTGTGGAATTCGTATTGGACAGTTCCGAAAAAAAAAAAAAAAAAAAATAGATTTGTCCCTTCTCTAATATTTAAAATATTAAATATATGCGTAAATATATACTTATTCCTATATAACACATATCATATGCACATTTATCGTCCAATTTTACATATATTATTCACGAGGAGCCGGATGAGAGGAAACTTTCATGTCCGGTTCTGAAGTAGAGATGAGATAAATCATCGATTATAACCCCAAAAGAACAAAATTTCGTAAACAACATAGGGGGAGAATGAAGGGAGTATCTTATCGGCGGGGCAATCGTATTTGTTTTGGTAGATTCGCTCTTCAGGCGCTTGAACCTGCTTGGATCACATCTGGACAAATAGAAGCGGGACGACGAGCAATTACTCGTTATGCTCGTCGTGGTGGAAAAATATGGGTACGTATATTTCCCGACAAACCTATTACAATGAGACCTGCAGAAACACGTATGGGTTCGGGGAAAGGATCTCCCGAATATTGGGTATCCGTCATCAGACCATATCGAATACTTTATGAAATGGGCGGAGTATCCGAAACTGTAGCTAGAGCAGCTACTGAAATAGCTGCATACAAAATGCCTATACGTACTCGATTTGTTACTGCTTCACCCGTCTAAATACTGAACCAAAGAGATATTTCTAATGGAAAAAGAAGATTCCTAGTTCGCCAACTATATATCTTCTTTTTTTTTTTTTTTCATTTCCTCCGCCGGAGAACCAAATTATTGGAGAAAGAATGATTCAACCTCAAACTTATTCAAATGTAGCGGACAACAGTGGAGCCCGAAAACTAATGTGCATCCGGGTTCTAAAAGCTAGTAATCGTCAATACGCTCATATTGGTGACGTTATCATTGCTATAATTAAAGAAGCAGTACCAAATATGCCCTTAAAAGAATCAGAAATAGTTAGAGCCGTAGTTGTACGCACCTGTAAAGAACTTAAACGTGACAATGGAATGATAATACGATCTGATGACAATGCAGCAGTTATCGTTGATCAGGAAGGAAATCCAAGAGGAACCCGGGTTTTTGGTTCAGTTGCTCGGGAATTGAGACAATTGAATTTTGCCAAAATAGTTTCATTGGCTCCCGAAGTCTTATAAGTAATAATAAATCGTGTAATGGTTTAGAAATAGATCAATTTGTAAGTTGCATCTCAGGCATATTCCTCAAAGAAGATTGAACATGCCTCTTATATCAAGACCAGAAATTCATAATAATTCTTTCTCATGGGTAACGATACTATTGCCAATATAATAACTTCTATAAGAAACGCTGACATAGTAAAAAAAAAAACAGTTCGAATAATAGCTACTAATACTACCAAAAACGTTGTAAGAATCCTTCTGCAAGAAGGTTTTATAGAAGATGCTAGAGAACATAGGGAAGGTCAAAAATCTTTTTCGGTTTTAACTTTAAGATATAGGGGAAGGAAGGAAAAGACATATATAACCACTTCAAAGCGTACTAGCAAACCTGGTCTGAGGATCTATTCCAATTCTCAAAAAGTTCCTAAAGTTCTAGGTGGAATGGGGGTCGTAATTCTTTCTACTTCTCAAGGAATCATGACGGATCGAGAGGCTCGACGGAGAAGAATCGGAGGAGAAATATTATGTTATGTACGGTAATTTCTCTGAATTTTGTATTATTTCTTCTGGAGGATATCTCTATGAAAGGGAAAAAGTAAGTTAGATGATAGCATTCATCCTTATCCACGTTAGTTGATTTCTCAAGGAGATTCTAAAAAATGAATAAACAAAATTTGATCGATGTGGAAGGTTCAGTTACTGAATCACTTCCAAATGGTATGTTCCGAGTTCGTTCAGATAACGGATGTCAGGTTCCAACCCATATCTCGGGGAAAATTCGGCGTAATCATGTACGAATACTACCAGGAGATAGGGTCAAGGTCGAATTAAGTCCTTATGATCTAACCAAAGGACGTATAATTTATCGACTTCGCAACAAATCTTCAAATGATTGGATCACCTCCTGAACATCCGATAGGGATAAATAATATTTAGGCTCATGAATTAGAGAACCCTTATTTCTCGGAAAACGAGATGTAATATGATTAATCATATCAATTCCAAATTGAAGGACCACAAACATGAAAATCCGCGCTTCTGTTCGTAAAATTTGTGAAAAGTGTCGACTAATTCGTAGGCGGGGACGAGTTATGGTAATTTGTTCCAATCCGAGACATAAACAGAGACAGGGGTAATCCTTCTCTACATCAAGTAACAAATGTAGAAATGAAAGATCTATTTCGATATGAAATGGATAGATATCTATCTTACCGAACCCATAAATATGGAATAATGAATATGTCAAAACCTATAAGAAAAATTGGTTCACGTAGAAATGAACGTAGAATACCAAAAGGAGTTATTCACGTTCAAGCAAGTTTTAACAATACCATTGTTACTGTTACGGATGTACGGGGACAGGTGGTTTCTTGGTCTTCTGCCGGTGCCTGTGGATTCAAAGGCACGAAAAGAAGTACACCATTTGCTGCTCAGACTGCAGCAGAAAATGCTATTCGTACGTTAATGGATCAAGGTATGGAACGAGCAGAAGTCATGATAAGTGGCCCTGGTCCGGGGAGAGATACAGCATTACGGGCCATTCGTAGAAGTGGTGTACTCTTAAGTTTTGTACGTGACGTAACCCCTATGCCACATAATGGATGTAGACCTCCCAAGAAGAGACGTGTGTAGGAATCAAATGAATTCCGGGAGAGAGAAATGATCAAATGATCTGATCAAATAATCTCAGTATGATTCGAGATGAAATCTCAGTCTCCACTCAGACACCGCGGTGGAGGTGCATTGGATCCGGAGCGGACAGTAAGCGTCTTCATTATGGCCGCTTCGCTTTATCTCCGCTTCGAAAAGGTCAAGCTAGTACAATAGGCATCGCAATGCGAAGAGCTCTACTTGGAGAAATAGAAGGAACATGCATCACACATGCGAAATTGGAAAAGGTAACACATGAATATTCCGCGATAATAGGTATTGAAGAATCAGTACATGACATTTTAATCAATCTGAAAGAAATTGTCCTTAGAAGTGATCCGTACGGAACTCGAGAAGCATCTATCTGTATCGTCGGACCCAGAAATGTAACCGCTCAAGATATCATATTACCACCTTCTGTGAGAATAATTGATGCTACACAACATATAGCTAGTCTTACCAAATCAATTACTTTTGATATAAGATTATGGATCGAGAAAGATCGTGGATATCGTATACAGAGTCCGAAGAATTATCAGGATGGAATCTTTCCTATAGATGCTGTATTTATGCCTGTTCGAAACGCAAATTATAGTATTCATTCCTATGGGAACGGAAATGATATACAAGAAATCCTTTTTCTCGAGATATGGACGAATGGAAGTTTAGCTCCTAGAGAAGCACTTTACAGAGCTTCTCGTAATTTGATTGACTTATTCATTCCTTTTTTGCGTGCAGAAGAACAGAACATCGATGGAATGGACAATCAGAATGGGTCTAATATGCCTTCCTTCTCCTTTTCCAATATCTCGGCTGATATGGAGAGAATGGAAGAAGAAGTTGCATTCAAACATATTTTTATTGACCAATCAGAATTACCTCCTAGGGTCTATAACTGCCTCGGAAGGGTCAATATACATACATTATCGGACCTGTTGAATTACAGTCAAGAAGATTTAATGAGAATTGGACATTTCGGAAAGAAATCTGTCGAACAAGTATCGGAAGTTCTTCAAAAACATTTTGCAGTTGATCTACCCAAGAATAAGTTTCAGATTCATTAAATAGTTCCATTTACTTTTCCCTTTTTTCCCCTTTCCCAAGTTATTATAGAGAGCAATGGGAATAATTCCATTTCAAGTGTTCAACATAACCTCTATTTCGTGTAATATTCAAAAGATATCTCTGACGGGCGAAATGGATATATCTAGGGAGAACTTGTTTTGAAGCAATTACTCCCTAGATATATGAACGAGATATTGAAATTTCTCAATATTTAACAGTTGGATCAATCTGGAAAAGACCTAAAGTGAAAGATTCATCAATAGGTAACGCTGCCCCAATACCTAACCAAAGGGCTACTGCAGTACCGATCAAGAAGACTGTTGTAGCTACTGGACGACGAAATGGATTTTGAAATTGATTCACATTCTCTGGAAAAGGTACCGTCAATAATCCCGCAGGTACTGAGGCCATTAGAAGGACACCTAATAATTTATTAGGTACTGTACGAAGTATTTGAAATACGGGGAAAAAATACCATTCGGGCAATATTTCCAAAGGAGTTGCAAATGGATTTGCCGGTTCACCAATCATTGATGGTTCTAGAACCGCTAAACCTATGGTACATGCAATAGTACCTAAAATTACTACTGGAAAAATATATAAAAGATCATTGGGCCAAGCGGGCTCTCCATAATAATTATGCCCCATACCCTTAGCTAATCTAGCCCTTAATACAGGATCATTTAAATCAGGTTTCTTTGTTATTAGGATAGGTAAAGCCCTATGGATCTATCCCCCAAAAGAACCGGACATGATAATTTTTAATCATCCGGCTCGAGCAATAACTAAAGGAATTAGAGATATCTATATATCTTTATAGATATCTACATATATGACTCTCCGCAATGAGGGACATATCGTGGTAATAGGAACCAATAATATCTCTAATCATCCATTAAAGGGGATCCGATCCCTCCAGTAAAATACTCAGTACCCAAGTAAGCTTGCAAATTCGATCATGATCGATATGCTTTTTGGACCATCTTATCCCTCATAATCTGTGTTTATCTTCGCGAATATACCTTCGAAGTTTCGTGACATACAAGGTATTGACTTGTTACTGATCCGGCCTTTTATCTTCCTCAGATCCCTTCTCTTACTCCGATAGTCTTCCCTTTAGAGATGAATGCAAGAGAAATGGATGCATTTCCACACTATGAAGAAGGAGCAGTAATATGATACAACTCTTGATTATGTTACATTATTACCTTATTATACTGGATTTCACGGAGCCCTTCCTAATTCGAATTTGATCATAGAAATAATTCTCTTGAAACGGACCGACCGATACCTTTTTTTGCCCAGGTTTTAAACTTCCTATTTATGATAAGGAAATTGGGACAGAGACACATTTCATTAGAAATTTTGATGTGGCAGATTGAAGGATATATCTGCACGGCCCAATAAAGAGTTCAAGTCACACACTCCCATAATCCATCTTCTCCGTCTGAGAATCTATTTCAACTATTCGTATCGGATAAATAATACTTCAAGATTGAAAGAAAAGATCCGAGGAACATGTTTTCTTATTACCAATAAGAAATATTCATGGCAATGAGATATTACTATCATTACTCAAAACAATATGTTATGAATACTTATTTTCAATCTATCTTTCCTCTCTATAAAGGACCTGGAATACCTTGCTTACGGATCATAAGAAAGTGCATTAACATAAATACAGCAGTAAGAAGGGGTAATACAAAAGTGTGTAAACTATAGAAACGAGTCAAAGTAGATTGACCCACACTAACACTTCCGCGTAGTAGCTCTACCAAGGGAGGCCCTATTACAGGAATAGCCTCAGGCACGCCAGTCACAATTTTGACTGCCCAATAACCAATTTGATCCCAAGGCAAAGAATAACCAGTTACACCGAAAGATACGGTCAATACAGCCAGAATTACGCCTGTAACCCAAGTTAATTCACGAGGTTTTTTAAATCCACCTGTGAGATAAACACGGAATACGTGCAGGATCATCATTAAAACCATCATACTTGCCGACCATCGATGAACTGATCGAATTAGCCAACCAAAGTTTACTTCGGTCATTATGTATTGAACAGGGGCAAAAGCTTCTGTAACGGTCGGACGATAGTAAAAAGTCATAGCAAAACCAGTAGCTACTTGTACCAAAAAACAGGTCAGCGTAATCCCCCCTAGACAATAAAATATATTGACATGAGGAGGAACATATTTACTAGTGATATCATCCGCAATCGCCTGAATCTCAAGACGCTCTTCGAACCAATCGTATACTTTATCGAGATAGGTAAACTGAAATCCCCCCCCCAAGAACCGTACATGATAATTTCTATTCATACGGCTCGAGCAAGAGCACCCAAATACTCTTGGGAACGAATAGATCGATTAGAAACTATCCTATCAGTTCGTTCCCTGGTAATATGAATGAGAATAATTCGGAATGATCATCTCCCCTCCCGCAACAGCAATACTTCACAGTGCCAAAATTTCAAGTCGGCTCTCATCCTTATGCCGAATGGATCGCTATAGGCCTTTCGAACGATCTTTCACCCTATTTGTGATATCAATTTACTGGAGAAGAACTAGTCTTGGGCAATTGATAGTAATTATCTTGTCGAGATCTTAATAGATGGATCGATCCAAACCTCAGATTTATATTATACCCCGATGATCTTTTCGAATCTCCAAAAGTTCTTTGGGTAATAACCTTTCGATCGTCACTTACTCAACGAAATATACTAACTAAGAGAAATGAGATACCATCTCATTCTTCAGTCAGAGTCAGCCTAGTTCTAAAGGAAGAGAGATCATTAAATTTCTGATCAGGAATACCTATTTCGAATTCTTAGAAGCCCGGTGACGAGGTCTAAATGGCAGGTACAAACCATAGTTCAGATCTTCCCAAATATATCTTATATGCCTCGTGCTCCGAATACGAAATATTCGATTGATATCCGACGAGGTAGGACCATCTCCATGAAGATGACAGACTGGTCTTCTGTACTATCAATCTAGATCAATTTTAACAAGTCGCACACCCATGTTCCAGAAATCCTTAAAGAAGAATAGTTACACGATCAAACTACCAGAACGGAATGACCTAGAACCCGGAGCTATTCGATAGCTTTATTTGGATCCCTCAGTCGAAAAACCGGGCCGGGGATCCGGGCAGATCTTCTGGGTCCTCTAGACCCAGCTTACCGAAATCCCATCCAATAAAACGGAAGAATTATAAATCTCCGGAATAATAGATAAGAATACCGCAAATAGAGCCATCGCAGCACCCATAAGAGGAGTAGTTCCCCATCCGGGAGCTACTTTACCATATTCCGAATTAAGTGGTTTGAATAAATTTCCTACAACGGTTCGTCTCGGTCCAGATCTGAAAATATCATCAGTGGTCTGTGCAGCCATAACTCTTATTGCATTGGTTGAGATCTGTTAACTTTGTATACAGTTGTGTTGTAAATATACCATGATCTTGGGATTACCTAACGATGGAAACTGCAACCTTAGTCGCCATCTCCATATCCCGTTTACTTGTGAGCTTTACCGGTTATGCCCTGTATACCGCCTTTGGGCAACCCTCTGAACAACTCAGAGATCCTTTCGAAGAGCACGAAGACTAGTTGAAATAACGACCTTCCCGTATAGGGAAGGTCATTATTTTTATGAAAAGAATGAGGTGAGGGTTCGGAGAAGAAAAATTATTTACTCCCCTTATCCGGAACTTTGGGCGGTTCTCGGAAGAAAATAGCGAAAAATATTATCCCTAAGGTCGATACCAACAGGAATGTATAAACCAATGCTTCCATAGATTCGATCGTAGTTTACAATTATGGAGATAGCTTTCATACCGATTGAAATTCTTTCCCAGAAAAGGAGAAGAATAGAAAGATTTCAAATCTCTCTGAGAATGAAAATTCCACTGAAGTGGAATCTCTCGATACTATAGATTGGAGCAATGCAATATCATACTACTTGTCTTTTCAATGTAATATCATACTATTTGTCTTTTAGTAGTGGGATCTCCTAGTTTTTGGAATGCTCCAAATTCTACTTGGGCATCTAAATCCGGGTCGATACCAGCAAAAACATCTCTGAACAAAGTTCTAGCACCATGCCAAATGTGTCCGAAAAAGAAAAGAAGAGCAAATGTGGCATGTCCGAAAGTGAACCAACCCCTTGGACTACTACGAAAAACACCATCGGATTTCAGTGTAGCACGATCCAATTCGAAAATTTCACCTAATTGAGCACGCCTAGCATATTTTTTCACTGTAGCAGGATCACCAAAACTAACCCCATCAAGTTCACCCCCATAGAATTCGACAGTTACACCTACCTGTTCGACACTATACTTTGATTCTGCTCTCCTAAAAGGAACATCGGCTTTCACAATTCCTTCTTCATCCACCAGAACTACTGGAAATGTCTCAAAAAAAGTAGGCATACGACGTACAAAAAGCTCATGTCCTTCTTTATCTCTAAAGATAGGGTGTCCTAACCAACCAACAGCTATTCCATCTCCATTGTCCATCGCACCTGCTCTGAATAACCCTCCTTTAGCTGGATTATTACCGATGTAATCATAAAAAGCTAGTTTCTCGGGAATTTTGGACCAAGCTTCCGATAAACTTAGATTTTCGGACAAACCGGCACGAACCCGTCGATCTATTTCTTGTTGAAAATATCCCTGATCCCACTGGTAACGAGTAGGACCAAATAATTCGACCGGAGCAGTTGCGGAGCCATACCACATGGTTCCAGCGACAATGAAAGCTGCAAAGAACACAGCGGCAATACTGCTGGATAGGACAGTTTCAATATTCCCCATACGTAATCCTTTGTATAAACGTTGGGGGGGGCGAACACTGAGATGGAATAAACCTGCTAAGATACCCAATATACCTGCTGCAATATGGTGAGAAGCTATTCCTCCCGGAACAAAAGGATCAAAACCCTCAGCTCCCCACGCTGGATTTACAGGTTGTATTTTTCCAGTTAGTCCATAAGGATCAGACACCCATATTCCAGGACCATACAAACCCGTTACATGAAACGCTCCAGATCCGAAACAAGCTACTCCTGAGAGGAACAAATGAATTCCGAAGATCTTGGGCAAATCTAAAGAAGGTTTTCCTGTACGTTCATCACAGAATATGTCTAGATCCCAATAGACCCAATGCCAGATAGCTGCCAAAAAGCACAAGCCAGAAAACACAATATGTGCCCCGGCCACACCTTCATAACTCCAAAGACCTGGATTGGTTACAGTTTCTCCGGTGATACTCCACCCACCCCATGAATTGTTTATTCCCAAACGAGTCATAAAAGGTATAACGAACATACCTTGTCTCCACATTGGATCAAGAACAGGATCGGATGGATCAAAAACTGCTAATTCGTACAGAGCCATTGAACCGGCCCAACCAGAAACTAGAGCTGTATGCATTATATGTACAGAGAGCAACCGGCCAGGATCATTCAATACGACGGTATGGACACGATACCAAGGCAAACCCATGGAAATACCCCTTTATCAAAGAAAAGTAGACATTATGTAACTTTCTCGCATTAGAAGAGACCATGCTATGGAGCTAAACCTTTATCGGATCATCTCAAGGGTTAACATCTATTCGAGGTCATTGCTAATAACAGTTCCGGAACAATTCTGTTCAGAATAGCAGGGAGAAGCGTAAATATTTTATCATTTATGTGTACCAATGCACAATGTGGAGATTGGTCCCATTTCTACTGATCGAGCGCATAAATACAATACTTGCTCCTTTTTTGAACAACCTGCAAAAGAACTCGATTTCCCTGATCTTTTCGTTCTTCTACGAACGATGTTTATTTTTGAATTTATGGACCAAATATGATATAATCATCGTGTCATAAACACATCCTAGAAGCCTCATCTCTTCTTATACTTCACGTTTCCATATTAGAGCATAGTGCTTCACTTCTCTCTATTGAAACAAATGCCCATTGGTGTTCCAAAAGTTCCTTTTCGGATCCCTGGAGAGGAAGATGCAGTTTGGGTCGACGTATAGTGCGACTTGTCGGACATATTGGGTTATACGGAATTTCCCCGTTATCTCTCCTGATGAGATATTTCCTGCTTCATTCAGGATCGATTCAACTATCAATAATCTAGAGCGTGAAGTGCGATTAGATCGTTTAGGAGGAAAGAGATTCTCAATCATGAGAATCCATGGTTAGCTCAGACCAATAAAGTATTAAGGCTCCGTTCAAAAAATCCCAAATTGGTGATATATCTAGAATTCCTAGATAGAACCCATCGATGAGTGATTTGGAACTATCAATAGATGGAGTAATAGAACAATAGATGGAGTAATAGAATCTATTTGAGAAGATATTTGACATAAATCATGGAGCGGATCGAAAAGATAAAAATGGCAGTAGGTTTACTTGTCCTATATGTACAAATGAAACTCGGGCAGATGCTTCCCCGGAGTAGAGCATAAACCTAAAGATGTCTCAAAAACCTATTTGAAAACAAGAAAATTTCGCTGTGACCAAAACGATTGGATTTCAATGGAGCGATACATCGATTAAGAGGTAGTTCAATAAGTTTAGCTAATTATATTCTCAGGGAGAAGACGAACTTGAACCAATGGTTATGAAAAAAAAAAAAAAAAGAAAAACTCTTTTAGGGAATTCTTTTAGATAAGATCTCGCTATGAAAAAAGAAAGGGTCTGGGATCGATACATAACTTTTTGCAATCACTTGAGCCGTATGCATTTAAAGGTGCGTGTACGGTTCTTAAGGAAGAAGAGCTATTTCACTATCCTAATCAACCGACTTTATCGAGAGAGATTACTTTTTCCGGGTCAGCAGGTCGATGATGAGATCGCAAATCAACTTATTGGTATCATGATGTATCTGAATGGAGAAGATGAAAATAAAGATATATATCCATATATTAACTCTCCCGGTGGAGCAGTGATACCGGGAATATCTATTTATGATGCTATGCAATTTGTAGTACCAGATGTGCATACAATATGCATGGGGTTAGCTGCCTCGATGGGATCTTCTGTCCTAACTGGGGGGGAAATTACTAAACGTATAGCATTACCTCACGCTTGGCGCCAATGAGTTTTTCTTGGAGAAGGAGCGATGTAAAAAGACTATGCCTTTGCCAAATAAAAGGTAATAATAGCATGGCATTTCGAGCCCGATACAAACATCATCTTTTTGTTCTTTTGAAATAGAATTACGTATCGAGATAGTAGAACAAAGTTTCTTCCCGATTTTACAATCGATTCAATCTTATGTATCGTGGCATGGGTCTATTTTAGCGTCATAACCCCTTTTGTTCTTGCACCAAGATTCTCTTTCGGATATTTATCAAATTCTTTATGAAATAGAGAATCTCGATCAGATCTCATCAAAAGAAAACTTTGGGATTGCTAGATCGAAAGATATATATATAAAGCAACGGAACCATCGTAGTATTTCTATTATTACGGGAAAAAATATGGTAAATAGATCATCCGAATGTTGGGGGTCATTTGTATTTCTCTCAGTTTGACTCGAAATGGGATGAGATCTATTATAGAGCCGTATGCACAAAAAATGCCTGTACGGCCGATTCATTTGATTTATTTTTTTTTTTTTTTTCCAAAATTTCCCGAGATCAAGGAAACGATCATCTATTATCAGGGTTATGATCCACCAACCTGCTAGTTCTTATTATGATGGACAAGCAGGAGAATGTATCATGGAAGCGGAAGAGGTATTGAAACTTCGCGATAGCATTACGAATGTTTATGTACAAAGAACAGGCAAGCCCTTATGGGTCATTTCGGGGGACATGGAAAGAGATGTTTTTATGTCAGCAACAGAAGCCCAAGCTTACGGCATTGTCGATCTCGTAGCGGTGGAGAATACTGAGGATCTCTTGTGAATTTCTTTTGATGATGAACATTTGATCCCTTATTTCCCTTTCTTCTGGAAAGGGAAAATGAAAGTGATTCATTTCATAATGACCTAATATGGTTAGGATCGATCTGAACCAGTCAATTCCGCATACGATCTAAAGTGCCAACTATTCAACAACTCATTAGAAATACGAGACAGCCAATAGCAAATGGAACAAAATCTCCTGCTCTTCGGGGATGTCCCCAGCGTGGAGGAGTATGTACTAGGGTGTATGTGCGACTCGTTCGGATCAAGAGCTGAAACAGACTAGGAGATCCTTATAGCAGAATAGCTCTCCTACTGCAGCAAGTACAGATCTATAATCTACTCTTATGGGGGATGATCTTTATGGTTTCCATTGGTGCAAATCCAATCACCTTGATGTGGGATGAAAAGCAATTCCTCATTGGTAGCGAATGGTTATCAATCCATTGAGCGGGGAAAATAGTGCAAATTGAAGAAGCAATTATGCTCATATTGCCGCAAGAACGGACTGACAAGGTCAGCTGCCTAGCCAATCCTCATAATTCCATGTCGTCACTGTATGGATAAATCTTATCGCAGGAGGACTTATTACTTGAGAATTCGGGGTAGAGCTGGAGATGGTAAACTGTACAAGTTACCAATAACATCCTCATCTCGTATTTCATAAATGAAAGGCTCCGGCGTATAGAGGGGACCTCACCGTTAAAGGAAGAACCGTAAAAACGATGGAACCCATGATTTTTTCTTAGTGCGAGGTCCCATCCCCCGCTTACCGAGAGGATGCCTAACCAAGAGAAAATAGAAAATTATGGTTGGGAAGGTTACAGTAGCAAGAGCCATTGGAATCCCTATTTCATACATTAGAAGAACCAGTTTTATTCTTAATAGACCAAATCAAAGAATGACTGATAATCAAGCAATTCTCAATTAGTGATTTATGAGAGTAAACTTCAATGACCAGAATTAAACGTGGATATATAGCTCGGAAACGTCGAAAAAAGATTCTTGCATTTGCATCAGGCTTTCGAGGAGCTCATTCGAAACTTTTTCGAACTGCTGACCAACAAAAAATTAGAGCTTTAGTTTCTGCTCATCGAGATAGGGGTAAGCGAAAGAGAGATCTTCGCCGTTTGTGGATTACTCGGATCAATGCAGCAGCCCGTAATAATGGAGTTTCTTATAACAAATTTATCCGATATTTGTACAAAAGGCAGTTGCTTTCAAATCGCAGAATACTTGCACAAATCGCTGTATTAGATAAGAATTGCTTTTCCACGATCATCAACAATATTATCGAATGATGAAATAGGTGGAACGGAATCCCCCGGAGAATTCCCTCCGGGAAGGTAGAGACATCGAAAATTGAGAAATATTGAAAAAGAAACAGATCCCTTTTGATTTCTTCGATTTTTTTAGACAATGAGATCTTCCTCTTTATTGAACAGATATTCCAGCTCCGATTCAATCAAAGAGCAGGTTCATTTCTAGGAATCAAATTAGTTGTCATTATTAAGGAAAGGTGACGAAGATGGAATACGAGCTCGTTTAATAGCAATAGTCATTAGGCGCTGCTGTTTTGGGGTCAATCTACTCACCCGTCCGGATAATATTTTTCCTCGTTCGCTAATAAATTGACTAATTGAGCTCATATTTTTATGATCAATTTGATCTCTCGATCCGATTGGCGGCAAACGTCTACGAAAGGATCGCTTAGATTTCTTCATAGTTTATTTCATGAATCTTTTCAATACTATTTATTTTATTCCTTTTAAATACTATTTATTTTATTCAAAATCTTATTCAAATCATTATAGATTTCCTACAATACCATTTTGTTCCAAATCTTCCTAAAATCCCCCCCCCCTTTTTTTTTTTCTATTTTACTATATCTATGATTGATTCCTATCCCTTTGAATAGTATGTTCGATCTATTTCTTTATCTCTCCGTGAATAGTATGTTTGTAACAATAGGGACAAAATTTCTTCAATTCCGATCGAATAGGTGTATTGCGTCGATTCTTTTGAGTAATATATCTAGAAACACCCGGGTATTTTTTATCAACACTATCTCGAGTACAACTAGTGCATTCCAAGGTAATTTTTACTCTTACATCTCCACCCTTGGCCATAAACTTACTCCGGATATAAAGTCCACTTTACTTTTCGATAAAAAAAAGAGAAAGGGTAGATGGGATCAAATGATTCAATCTTTTCTTATTCTTTCTCGTAATGCGTAATGAAATATTGAATCAGAAGTTTGAAATGGTACTCACGATCTTTATAGAAAGAGCCTCTAGACCTAGATCTCTATTTAGATTTACCCCCCCCCCCCCTCCCCCCGTTCCACTCTAGGACTCGTCGATTTGGGAACAAATTCACTTATTTCATTTTCCCACGAAGAAAAGGAAGGGAGTGATCTAGCATAATTTTATCCTTTTTCCTCTTTTCCTTTCGGAGGAGAACTAAAATGAAAAAAAGGGAAAAGTCAAAGCATCTGGGAAAAAACGATTGATCTCTATCAATAGACCGGCCAAAGACCCGAACCATAAAGTAGCTAGCACAGGCGCTGTGGAAAGATATGTCTTTATATCTCGCATTGTAAGTTTTCCTCATCGATCGTGGTACTTATATGATATGGTTAGCTACATCTGTGTTTATGGGTCACTTGTACTTGTACGGGGAACTCGTCGGAACTGAAAGAGATATGTACAGTGATCCAGGATACAAGATGCTCCTCCTAGTTCTAGAACAGAAAAAAGATATTCCCAAATATCGCGATAGTCATTCTTCTAAATGAGAGATTCTCTGTGTACATAGTCCATTTGCAAGACCGAAAAATAATGAAAGTGTAAGAAATGTGAGAAAAAAAAAGATTTTCACCATATAAAATAACATTGTCTAACAATTGAAAGGGATGTAGCGCAGCTTGGTAGCGCGTTTGTTTTGGGTACAAAATGTCGCGGGTTCAAATCCTGTCATCCCTACCTATTCCTTTCCCTATGGAAGAGAAAGAAAGAAGAACAAGGGATCAATTGAGATCGATTTGGATGGAACATCAACTATCAGTGATTGAATCATACCATATACAAAAGTATTTTTTTGGGGTACAAAAGGTCTGTTTTTATTTATCTCTCATCTAAATACTTTGATAAGAAAGCGCTCTTAGTTCAGTCCGGTAGAACGTAGGTCTCCAAAACCTAATGCCGTAGGTTCAAATCCTACAGAGCGTGATTCTTTTCATATCGAAATCAAATTTTATTGATGGATCATCAATAGCTTCAACTGTAACAATCAATGGAATCTGACCTCCCGAAATAAGTGGGAGGTCAATGAAAAAGGATGTTCCTCAATCAAATATCCAATTGATCACCACGTCGGTATTGTAAATATGCAGTTACAGATGATCCGGCCGAAGTTATAGGAATTAGACCTAACACAATTCCAGAGGGCAAAGCTTCAATCATTTCGATTCAGATAAATAAATATAGGTAATATCCACTTTGGATAGTACCCTAAAATTGCTATGAATCTCAATAATTAGAAATCGGCATTGGGAGAAGCAACGGAATCATCGGAATATTGAATGAACCTAAAGGGGTTTCCTTCTTCTTGATTTCAAAGAAGTCGTATCTTGCTTGAACCAATGAATAGGGCTAAGGTGAAGATTAGGGAAGCCAATAGAAAGCCAAAATAGCTAGTTATAGTAGGCGTGAAAAAACTGAATGGAATACGTTTGCTACATATCTTTACGAGGCAATTACCTAAGTTTTCTTTTTCATAACCTAGAATAGGATGGGAATACGAAAGATAAATTGTCCAAATGGGTACCAATTCGTAATCCTGTATTAACCAGTCACTATGAATGTTACGAACAAACATGAACGAGAAGGAATATCTGATTAAAAATAGGTTCATTATCTCAGATAAGGGATTCCAAAAATGAATCAAGCGATCCACGAATAACACCAATACCAACTGACCCTCTTTGGGAATTATGGAACGCAATCTTCTTTCAAGAGCTACAAGGTAAACGAATTGAATTCAATCATTCCGATTGAATCACCTGGCAGTATTTTTTTATTCTTTTTTTTTTTTTTTTTTAACATGGGAATCTGGGAATGATCCAATCGTACCCGTTACTCTAGTAGTACAAATAAGAATTGAGGAATCCCGAAGGAAGAAAACGAAAATGTCATCCCCCTCTTCTTCTTTTTTTTTTCCAAAAGAGAGAAACTTGTGCTCCAAATCGAGCATAAGGTTTCATGGTCCCAGGCCTAGCAATTACCATTCCACGTTCCACATACTGTTTCTGCATATTTCGAAGGAACATTCTTACGGTATTTTCAGCAAGTATAGAGTATTCCTAAATATCTTCGAACCTATGATATATGATAGTTGTACCGCGAGTCTCTCTCTCTCAATCCGACTATTTAGACTGTTCTTCTCGTTCGAATAGTTCCTCTTTCTGTACAATCGGAGTAGCTTCAGTTCTAAAGATTGGGACGGAAAGAACCTCTTCTGCGGTCATAGGAAAGGTTTTCATAGGAAAAGTTTTGTGAATTTCACGTTTAGGTGTAGGATCCACTTTATCCATCATTCCTAGATCTCATCGATCCACTTATTTGCATCTCTATATGAATTCTTAAAGCTAGTAGGGCAGGGCCTGGTACTACAAGAATTCTATCTACTGGAAAATAGGAATAGCTCGATCCTCACATACCTACAATTCGACCAAGTTCCATAAGATTTCAATATTCACCTGGTCCTCCTCATCCAGTAATACTGTGAGATAAGTAATACTTACTCATTCGGCCAAAGTACTTTGTTATTAAGTGATTAGGTTCGTGGCATAACTCCACCTGCTCTCGATTGCTATTGGGAGAACACCCTCCATTTATGTAACACCAAGGATCCTCCCTTTATATAACCCAAATGACTGGGATGATCTACACAAACATAATAGAAAGAGAGGAAAAAAGGATCTTATTCTAGATGAGTTGCATTGATAGTGATGCCCCTTGCTTCTTCCTCCGAAGAGACATCAATCTCATCCCCTTTATTCACTATACATCCGCCTGGAGCAATTCGAGCCACTACAACGACCACTGCTGAAGTGGTTTTCGCCATGATCCATGTGTTCAATTGTCCAATATCTACATGAGGTTCCTCACGTCCGAGTCTATCCCGCCGAGGAGACATACGAGATTCTTTCTCCAGTGGGGAAAACTGGGAGAATAAAGAAATTGATTAAGTTGACCGTAATTGGGAGGAACAGAATCATTATATCCCTTCCTTTCTAATCTGAATCGAAATTGTATTGCTGTGTCAGAGGAAGGCTAGCTATACCGGTCCAATATACCTGAAATATACCCTTGGTATAATATTGACAATCCAACAAGGATTAGAGAAGATATCAGTAATTCTCCATCTCCTAATCTCTATCTTTTATGGGATCAATTCCCCCTTGGCTGTACAAGAATATACGGAGCTGAACATGTCTGGGAATACGGGAGAACGCTCTTTTGCTGACATTATTACCAGTATTCGATACTGGGTTATCCATAGCATTACTATACCTTCCCTATTCATTGCAGGTTGGTTATTTGTCAGCACGGGTTTAGCTTACGATGTATTTGGAAGCCCCCGGCCGAACGAGTATTTCACAGAAAATCGACAAGAGGTTCCATTAATCACTGGCCGTTCCGATCCGTTGGAACAACTCAATGAATTTACTAGATCTTTTTAGGAGGTACCAATGACCATAGATAGAACCTATCCAATTTTTACAGTTAGATGGTTGGCCGTTCACGGACTAGCTGTACCTACAGTTTTTTTCTTGGGATCAATATCAGCAATGCAGTTTATCCAACGATAAACTCTATCTAAATCACAGAGCTATGACACAATCGAACCCGAACGAACAAAATGTTGAATTGAATCGTACTAGCCTCTACTGGGGGTTGTTACTCATTTTTGTACTTGCTGTTCTATTCTCTAATTACTCTTTCAATTAAAAACAGTGCCTCTTATCTCATCCGGAGAGATCTGATACTCATAATTATCCATGACTGTTTATGTCTTGAGCATGACTACTTAATAAAATGTGAAAGGGAGCAAGAGAAATGGCCGATACTACTGGAAGGATTCCTCTTTGGCTGATAGGTACTGTAACTGGTACCCTTGTGATTGGTTTAATAGGCATCTTTTTCTATGGTTCATATTCTGGATTAGGGTCATCCCTATAGTAACAAAATGAACTGAACATAGATAAAAAAGACTATACATGTGAAAGTGAAGATTTCAATAAGACCTTACCCTTCTTTTAACTCGAAGAAGGGTAAGGTCTTATTGAAATCTATTTTCAAGATTTACTTCTATATGAATCATAAGATTCGTACAAATTACACGATTCTTTCAGCTACTCCAATGCCTTCTAGTAAAGTGATGAACCAATCTATTCTTTCGCTTCTGATACGTATTATCAAATAATTGGATTAATTTATACATTTCAGCTGTTCCTCCTAGGAAGAATGACTAAGGAATGGATCGTCCCGCCGCATAATATGCATGACTTTTGTTCATTTTCCCCAAATGAGAGATTCTGCGGATCATCCCTCTAAAAGTTAGAACTACGATAATCCGAATGTGTGAATATAGAATTTGAGCTCTTATGGTCCAAGCCGGAAATAGCACCTTTTCCCTTTCTATCTGAAATGAGCCTTTTTCATGAATTTGCTAGATAGATCCCATTTGCTCAATGAGTGGTATTGCCTTTTCTATCCATTTGCTCCTCTTTTTTCATGAACTTGAAAGGTTCTCAGTAGGACGTGCGAAAGACTTGGGATTTTACGAACGGGATCAGAAAAATCATTAGTTCCTCTTACCCTAAAGAGAAAGCGTAAAATCGATTTCGATCAAAGATTGAAGATCAGGAAAATAAGAATCTTTCCCGAGATCGTTTAGTCCCCCTCTTCCTTTTTTCTCCTTCCTTCCCTTTGATATCCTTCGGATCATTCTTCTAGATATGATAAATGGATAAGAAAGCAAAAGAAAAAGGCTATATGGCACGGATATGGTATATGCTATGTAGCATATGAATAGAGGGCTGTTCGGCAAGTTGATCTGTTCTAGTGCTTATCAAGTCACTCCCTATTTGAAATGCACATATCTATCTATAGATAGATCTAGTAATGACTCATATCTTATTTACGAACAAGGGAGGGGAGATGATGATATTGAGGGCTCTCCAGGGGCATGACCTTATTATTTGAATTGTACATGATTGCATCAGCCACCAATAAACAGCCAAACCTTTCGGTCAACCTCATGTTTGAAAATCTATGGACCTAAAAATTCATCTCGGCCAATTGAACTTTCTCAAATTGTTTCTTCTTAAGGACCAAAAAGATTTGTGCCAAAATGACAGATGCCAGGAGTAATAAGAGACCTTGAACACGTAATGGATCTTGAAGTACTATTTCTGCATCTCCTTGGCCAAATCCACCCACATTAGGATTATTCGTTAATGGCTGATCAACTTTGATGAATTCACCCTCGGAAATAAGAAGTTCCGGTCCCGGAGGTACGATATCCACCACTTGACGACCATCTGATGCATTATCGATAGTGATTTCATATCCACCCTTTTCTTTACGTAATATTTTGCTCACTCTACCCGTTGTTGAAGCATTATAGACCGTATTGTTGCTCTTGCTTCCATCGGGATAAATTTGTCCCCTTCCTCTATTACCACCCACATATATGGGATATTTAAGAAAATGAACTTCTTTATTAGTAGCCGGATTCGGTGAAAGGATGGGAAACACAATTTCACTATATTTCTGACCGGGAACAGGACCTATTACAAGAATCTCTTTTTGATTAGGACGATAATTCTGAAAATAAAGATTACCTATTTTTTCTTTAATCTCGGGAGAAATACGATCAGGAGGGGCTAATTCAAAGCCCTCAGGTAAAATTAGAACAGCTCCTACATTCAAAGCCCCTTTCTTACCATTAGCAAGAACTTGTTTTATTTGCATATCGCAGGGGATTTGAACAACTGCTTCAAATACAGTATCAGGAAGCACGGATTGTGGAACCTCAATGTTCACAGGCTTCTTAGCCAAGTGACAATTAGCACATACAATACGTCCAGTTGCTTCTCGGGGATTCTCATAACCCTGCTGCGCAAAAATGGGATATGCATTTGAAATAGATGTCCGAGTTATCATATGTATCATGACCAAGATGGAAATTGATCGAGTCATCCACTTTTTCATCCAGTCATAAGTATTTATATTCCGCATGGTTCGATTATTGGTTCCAAATCTCTTTACGATAAATGGGGTAGATAGCTACCATAATTACCTGCCCGCAATTCCGCTATTATATTAACTCCAAAAGTAATAAATCAGAAGTATCCCACTGAAAGAGAGGGAAAGGAGGAAAGGGAAGAGAAAGAGTAAAAAGGAGATCTGTAATAGTTAGTTTCTGTACGAAAATCCAATTCCTATTCACTCGTTGTCGGATAGAACAACCTATTCTTTATTCATTCCTATTTATTCATTCATTGAATGATAAATCACTACAAGTGAAGGAGATATACGATTTAAGTGACGGAAGATCCAATATTTGAAAATTGTATCTGAGATGACCGGAAAAGTTGAAACGAGACCAGATATTCTTTGTTCATCATGAGAAAACCCATAATTTTCGGAGATCGAATCGATCATCAGTTCCCAACCATGGGGCGAATGGAACCCAATACATAAATCGGTTACTAAAAGAATAGAAAACGCTTTCATCGTATCGCTCAGGCTATGGAATAATTCTTGGATCCAAGAATTGAGAACGACAAGTTTTTCCTTACCCAGAATGAAATAAGCACCTGGAGTAGCAAAACATATAAAATTTGCCAATAAATGTGAGATGATCTGGATCAAATCTTCATTGTACATTTCGACTAATTGGATCGTTTTTTTGCGAATCTCTATACGAAGATCTTGTGAATGTGTTTCCGAAGAATCTTCCACCATTCTCTCCAACAGGAATAGTTCTTCTATTTCTCCGAATCTTTCTAGAGCGTTTTCTTCTTGGAGATAATCAGAAAATTCCCGAGACTGACCAGTATTCCACCAATTCGTAACCCAAGGCTCCAAACCTTTCTGGAATGAAATAGAGATTCCCCAGGGCAGGAATACTAGACATGCAAGGTATCGTAGGGAAGCTAATGCTTTATATTTGGCCACTTTAAATTCGTGAATCGCTAACGAACCCGATTCACTCGTCAGCTCTGTCCGAAATCTGGATAAAGTACGAGTTGTAGAACGAGGTATGGGACCTATAGATTCAGGATCTACTGCGTAATTGTTCGACCCTTAAAAAAAAATATTCTTCGGATGAGGAACGGTTTGTTCCGGATAAAAAGGAGGAAAAAAAAAAAGAAAAAATAAAAGGAAAGAGACGAATGTTTATTGGCAAAAAAGAGAGAGAACTTAGGGATAGAATCCATTATCATTTAATAAATTGGTCTAAAAATGCCAATTCTGCGCTCCAAAGGACTCCAGTATATTACGAATACTGAAATTCTCGAATTCCGTACGCATATATGGAATTGGAGTTCGACAAAGACATTTTGGAGAGAATGCCATATCTAGTAATTGTTTCATGTCATATCCGTCTACTGGCTCTATAGGCCTTCTACAAGGAGCGATATGGAGTCTTTGGGAACTACCGAAGGAATTTGCATTGATATGATCATCGCATAAGTACTACTTTGCGGGAGGGAACTGCATGGTATTTCTCCCGAACAAATCTTAGTTACATTGTAACTTCCCTCTCTCTGGTACATATAGATCTGTCCGTTAAGATGTTCGAAGAACAACGAGAGAACATCCATTCCTTGGTTCATTTCAAAATACTTCAATTGATATACGCAAGAAACGAGCTAATTCGGCAGCTTTTTGTTCCATTTCCCGTAAGGTTAAATTCTCACCAGTACGAGCTAGGGGAATGTCTCGCTGGCCCTTTATTTCCATATAAAGAACACGACGGGGATAAAGACCTTCTTGAACTTCCATTTTGATCGCCTGAATATCTTTCATGAGAAATCGAAGAAAAGTACGACGATTTCTTCCGGGAAATCCCCAACGAAAAAGACATACAATTCCTTCTTCTTCATCAAACTTATCGTAACCACTACCTACATTCCATAAAATTGTACACCACAAATAAGAGCTAATGAACAGACCTGCAATACCATAAAAACACATTACAATTCCTTGTGGAACAAAAAGGATTTGCTGAGATGACAATACGGGTATCAGGTTCTTACCAAGATAACTTGAAATTCCGACCAAGAAAAATCCTAGTGAACCAAAAAAAAGGATACAAGCCCGACAAAAATTACTTGTTCTTCGAGATCCTGTTATAGGTTCTATCCAGAGCCATTCAGATCGCCAATTCATAACAGATTTTATTCAATTTCGTCCTACTCGGTTTTAGAGAAAATGGCCAAAACTTGACTCCTTTGGCTTCCGAAGTAACTCTTATTAACTAGCTATATGCATATCAAAGAATTTTTATCTAAAAGAACATTTACTTTCTTTCTCTCCTTTCCATGTTCCCCATTCTTTCTATTTTTTAGGAAATTACTTATCAATTGTAAAAACAACACCTCGTCGGATCAGTGGAATAGAAATACCATCTCCATATACACATAGATATGTATGCGTATAAAGATAGAAATCTCTATACATTTATACATGCATACATATGGTATATGTACCACATGGTACACCTCCCATATGTTGATAAATAGATATAGATATCTATTTTGTTCGTGTCCGGAGTAGGATTAGTCCCATTTAAGATCATCAGGAACAGATAGATATCCCATTTATTCCACAATTGAGAGATTCAAATTGATCTATAAGATCTGATCCGATCAGATTTATAAAATCTCGTCCTTCTGAACATAAAAGTACAAAAAAGCCATTGTAATTGCCGGAAAAAATAAGCCCGCTAAAGGCACGAAAATCGAAGGTAAGTTGGGATTTGTCATAGAACGAATACCCTAATATTTATCTCTATTACAAGGAATGATTATAGGACCAAATAAGTGGACCTAGTCGCCCCTCTCCATAAAAGACATGCACGAGAATCTTGTTCCTTTTTCCGTCAAATATTTTTATGAGTCTCTGTAAAATCATTTTACGTCGAATCCGAGATATTCTTTTTATTCTTATTCCTTTTTTTATGTCTATGAGATCCGGAGTCAATAATGAATGAGAATTTTTGGTATTAGGACTCAATAAATGTATACAAATATATCACAGCGCTTATCCATATTATAACACTTGATCAAATAGTAGCAAGAACATGGATCCGTAATTTTCCCCAATTCCGGGGAGCGATAAATTCACTATTCTATTGCATATCGTTCATAAGAATAGTTAGTTACTATTTAGTTGTTAATATTGAGTTCCTATTAATAATAGGATCGAGGATCAATAATAGGCTAAAAAAAGGAAAGATGAGGAACAATTCTCTGAAGTTGATTCTTTCGATTTTCGCTATGAGAGGGGACTGTATCATTGTCACTTTCGTTACGAGGAGCTGAACTTGAGAATTGTTGTTCGTTACAAGAAACTAAACCTAACATTCGTTCTTTTTCACAAGGAATTAAACCGTAAAGCTGAAATGGCTCACTCAGAACACCTTTTAAAAGACTACGCGGAACGATCAGATCAAATGAACCATGATCAAATAAATGCTCAGCTACCTGCAAACCGTCAGGTACTTTCTGACCTGATGTTTGTTCGATTACTCTTCTACCTGCAAATGCAATGTATGCTTTAGGTTCAGCAATGATGATATCTCCCAACATACCAAAACTAGCAGTCACTCCACCGGTTGTGGGATATGTAAGGATCGATACATATAACAACTTTTTCTCCAATTGATGGATATATAAAGCAGTAGATATTTTAGCCATTTGCATTAAACTGAAACTTCCCTCTTGCATGCGTGCTCCTCCGGAAGCACACACCATGATTACTGGGAGAAATTGCTTGGTAGCGTATTCGATCAGACGAGTAATTTTCTCACCTACCACGGAGCCCATACTACCTCCCATGAACTGAAAATCCATAACTCCAATTGCGATAGGAATACCATTTGGTCGACCTATGCCTGTTTGAACAGCATCAGTTAAACCTGTCCTTATTTGGCAGGAAGTGATACGATCTATATGAGGTTCATCCTCAAAATGAAATTGAATCGGATCTGGGGCGGCCATGTCCTCATCCATAGGATGCCAAGTGCCATGATCAATTGAAAGTTCGATTCTGTCTGAACTACTCATTTGCAAATGATATCCACATTCTTCACAAACACTCTTATTCTGTCTCAAATATTTCATATAGAGCAAGTTCTCACGATTGTCGCACTGGACCCATAATCTGTTATTAAAATCAATCTTTATATTCTTGTTCTTGTCCATCTCATTGACGATATAGTCCTTACTAGTCCTTTCGATCAGATCTTCGATTGATCCACTTATTTTACGCCTTTCTTCGAACCATTCTTTCAAGGACATAGAGTTCTACCTAGATATGAGTATAAAAAAGGGGAGGAGATCTCTTGTTACTTTGCAATTTTCTTTTCCATGAGGGATCTTATTAGACAAAATAGATCCAATTATTAGTATATTAAGTATTACTATTATTAAGTAATACTATATTATTAGTATTAGGATCGTTACCGAAAGAATAGTGGGATGAATCATTTCCATTTTATTCGTAGTAATCCGAAGCATTGATCCGAGATTATGATAGAACCTTTTATTTGGTTATCAATAAAGATTCTCTTTTATACCACAAGAAAGAGTAATTATCATCCGAGAGAGAAGGATCATACGATATGATCGATCCGTTTTCCCTCTTTATGAAACCTATGGAATCTTTGTAAAAAAGGTCTATGTCTCAGCACGGGATACAGCAAGGGGGACAATGTCCAAAATGGGCTAGGAGGGATTCGAACCCTTGACTTCATGGTCCGGGACCATGGTCTCTGATCCACTGAGCTACCAACCCTATAGGATGATCCATAAGATCAATTTATGGGATGGATAAAATCCATGCCAACAACATTTTCATAAGCTTTGAGCTATTCGATCTTGGGAAAAATAAATAAGATATTGATTTATGTATATAGGTATGTACATATTTATACATGTACATAGATAGATATGGATCTATGCATATATCTAATCTCCATTTACAATTCGGCTCAATCTTTGTAGTAAAAGATTGGGCCGAGTTCTATTAGGAAAACGAACGGAGAGTCACTCAATTACAAGACATCCATTGCCTCAAATTCAAATTTGATCTCCTTCCATACTTCACAAGCAGCAGCTAATTCGGGACTCCATTTACTAGCTTCGCGGATCACTTCATTACCTTCACGAGCAAGATCACGTCCTTCATTACGAGCTTGTACACAAGCTTCTAAGGCAACTCGATTCGCTACTGCACCAGGTGCATTTCCCCAAGGGTGTCCCAAAGTTCCCCCACCGAACTGTAGTACGGAATCATCCCCAAAGATCTCGGTTAGAGCAGGCATATGCCAAACGTGAATACCCCCCGAAGCTACGGGCAGAACACCTGGCATAGATACCCAATCTTGGGTGAAATAAATACCACGACTTCGGTCTCTTTCAATAAAATCGTCACGCAGTAGATCAACAAAACCCAAAGTTACGTCTCGTTCTCCTTCAAGTTTACCTACTACAGTACCGCCGTGAATATGATCTCCACCGGACATTCGCAATGCTTTAGCTAGCACACGGAAGTGCATACCATGATTTCTTTGTCTGTCAATAACTGCATGCATTGCGCGGTGAATGTGAAGAAGTAGGCCATTGTCTCGGCAATAATGAGCCAAGCTGGTATTTGCAGTAAAACCTCCCGTCAGGTAGTCATGCATGACGATAGGAACTCCCAATTCTCTGGCAAATACTGCCCTTTTGATCATTTCTTCGCATGTACCTGCAGTAGCATTCAAGTAATGTCCCTTAATTTCACCCGTCTCAGCCTGAGCTTTATAAATTGCTTCTGCACAGAAGCAGAAACGATCTCTCCAGCGCATAAATGGTTGGGAATTTACGTTCTCATCATCTTTGGTAAAATCAAGTCCACCACGAAGACATTCATAAACTGCTCTACCATAGTTTTTGGCAGATAAACCCAATTTGGGTTTAATAGTACATCCCAATAGAGGACGGCCATATTTGTTTAATTTATCTCTTTCAACTTGGATACCATGAGGTGGACCTTGGAAAGTTTTGGAATAAGCAGGAGGAACTCGCAAATCTTCTAGGCGTAGAGCTCGTAGGGCTTTGAATCCAAATACATTACCTACAATGGAAGTGAACATGTTAGTAACAGAACCTTCTTCAAAGAGGTCTAAGGGGTAAGCTACATAGGCAATAAATTGATTTTCCTCCCCAGGAACGGGCTCGATGTCATAGCATCGCCCCTTGTAACGATCGAGACTGGTAAGTCCATCGGTCCAAACAGTGGTCCATGTACCAGTGGAAGATTCAGCGGCTACTGCAGCTCCCGCTTCCTCAGGCGGCACTCCAGGTTGAGGAGTTACTCGGAACGCTGCCAAGATATCGGTATCTTTGGTTTGATATTCAGGAGTGTAATAAGTTAATCTGTAATCTTTAACACCAGCTTTAAATCCAACACTTGCCTTAGTCTCTGTTTTTGGTGACATAAGTCCCTCCCTACAACTCATCAATTAATAACTCTTGCAAGGACGAGGTCTGCTCGACATGGATCGAACGTAAAGAAAGGATTTCACAGGAATCTCCTGCGGAACCATGAACTAACTCAAGTCGTCCGTTATTGGGCAATAAGATTTGCCAAATACACTATTATTGTATAATGTTCTTTATGTATGGCGCAACCCTATCTTTGCTTTTCAAGTTCCTCCATGCATTGACCCAAGGACCTTTCAGCTATTAGACTAGTTAATGGATTTAAAGAACCGAATCGACCTTTGATCCTAATAGATAATATATGTATGTGTAGATTGTAGATCTAAAAGCAGATATATAGGACGAAAAAAAAAAAAATAAAAAAAGAAAAATAGATGTGCGTATGAAAGGAAGAGACAACGACCGATGAGAGAAAGATTATGAATAGGGTTCAAGTTCCGCATTGAATGGATAATCTGGACGCAATCTGGGGTGAAATGCTTATAGTTATGGACAAATTGAAGACTTTCTCATGATTTTTATCCATCTACTTCATGTTCAAAATAAAAGTTGAACTTGAGAAGCGAAATATCACTAAGTAGATCAAGGTGGTAACTCTCATTCATCATGAACTGATCGATTCGATACTAAACATTTTTAATAGTATTAGCGAGCAATTCGAACAAATCTCCCTTTTTATTATTATGAGAACCAATCCTCTTGCTCTTGGGGTTCCCACACTTGTGGAAAAGAATGTGGGACATATTGTTCAAATCATTGGCCCAGTACTGGATGTAGTTTTTTCTCCAGGCAATATGCCTAATATTTTAAATTCTTTGATAATTAAGGGCAAAGATACGGCTGGTCAAGAAATTAATGTTACTTGCGAGGTACAACAATTATTGGGAAATAATAAAGTGAGAGCTGTAGCTATGAGTGCTACAGATGGTCTGAAGAGAGGAATGAAAGTAATTGACACAGGAGCTCCCCTGAGTGTTCCGGTTGGTGGAGCTACTCTCGGACGAATTTTCAATGTTATTGGAGAACCTGTCGATAATTTAGGTCCTGTAGATGCTCGCACAACATCTCCTATTCATAGACCCGCTCCTGCCTTTATACAGTTGGATACAAAGTTATCAATCTTCGAAACAGGCATTAAAGTGGTGGATCTTTTAGCTCCTTACCGCCGTGGAGGAAAAATAGGACTATTCGGGGGAGCTGGGGTAGGTAAAACAGTGCTCATCATGGAATTAATCAACAATATTGCTAAGGCTCATGGAGGTGTATCTGTATTTGGCGGAGTAGGAGAACGCACCCGTGAGGGAAATGATCTTTACGTTGAAATGAAAGAATCGGGAGTAATTAATGAACAAGATATCTCGGGATCGAAAGTAGCTCTGGTCTATGGCCAGATGAATGAACCACCAGGAGCTCGTATGAGAGTTGGGTTAACCGCCCTAACCATGGCTGAATATTTCCGAGATGTCAATGAGCAAGACGTACTTTTATTTATCGACAATATCTTCCGTTTTGTCCAAGCGGGATCAGAAGTATCTGCATTATTAGGCAGAATGCCTTCCGCTGTGGGTTATCAGCCAACTCTTAGTACAGAAATGGGTTCTTTGCAGGAAAGAATTACTTCTACCAAAGAGGGATCTATAACCTCCATTCAAGCAGTTTATGTACCTGCAGACGATTTGACCGACCCCGCTCCTGCTACAACATTTGCACATTTAGATGCTACTACCGTATTATCGAGAGGATTAGCTGCCAAAGGCATCTATCCAGCAGTAGATCCTTTAGATTCAACATCGACCATGCTCCAACCTTGGATCGTGGGCGAAGAACATTATGAAACTGCACAAGGAGTCAAGCAAACTTTACAGCGTTATAAAGAACTTCAAGACATTATAGCTATTCTTGGACTGGACGAATTATCAGAAGAAGATCGTTTAACCGTAGCAAGAGCACGAAAGATTGAACGTTTCTTATCACAACCCTTTTTTGTAGCAGAGGTATTCACTGGTTCCCCGGGTAAATATGTCGGTCTCGTAGAAACAATTAGAGGTTTTAAAATGATCCTTTCCGGAGAATTAGATGGTCTTCCCGAACAGGCCTTTTATTTGGTGGGTAACATTGATGAAGCTACCGCGAAGGCTATGAACTTAAAAGTGGAGAATTAATTTAAAAAATGACCCTAAATCTTCGTGTACTGACTCCTAATCGAGTTGTTTGGGATTCAGAAGTTGAAGAAATCATCTTATCTACCAATAGCGGTCAAATTGGCGTATTACCAAATCATGCTCCCATTGTTGCAGCTTTAGATATAGGGATCACAAAAATACGTCTCGATGGGCAATGGTCTACTATGGCTTTGATGGGCGGTTTCGCCAGGATAGACAATAATAAAATCACCATATTGGTAAATGATGCAGAGAAAGGTATTGACATCGATCCTCGAGAGGCTCGGGAAACTTTTCGAATAGCTGAAGCTGACCTAGCTCGAGCTGAAGGCAAGAGACAAGTGATTGAAGCTAATGTAGCTCTCAGAAGAGCCAGGACACGATTAGAGGCTATCAGTGCTATTTTGCCCTCCGTCTCTAATTAACGTAAGGATTTCGGATAATTATTGAAAATGGATTCTTTATTCCAATCAAATCCAATAGTAGGTAAAACTTATTAGATACCAAAGTAAATGACATCTAATAAGTTTTACCTACTATTGGATTTGAACCAATGACTCCCGCCGTATGAAAGCGATACTCTAACCACTGAGTTAAGTAGGTCATTTATCATCATAAATAGAGTTGGATCTATGAACATTCTAAATGGAATTGAACTTATGAACAATATGTCCCTGGCAGGATTGAACTGATTGGGACGTATTAGATCATGAAATATCCACCTTGACAAAGGGGGATCCATTTGGTTATGATAGTGTATCATTAAGAATAGCAAGGGCTATAGCTCAGCAAGGTAGAGCACCTCGTTTACACGTGCGCCAATGCTTTTCAAGAGAGTTCATCGATTCATCTGATCCATGAAATAGATCTTATGTGAAATACTGATGTCTTACTCCATCGATCGATCTGGGAGAACAATAGCATGACAAGGATGAGGTTCGATCTGATTCCAATTCCGGATCTAGTTGATATGGTAAATCTCAGGTTCATTCAATGCTAGGCATAATGAGTACAATACGGGGACCTCAAAATATCTTCTTTTCGCTCTATGAACTTTGAGGTGTATGGAGTCTCATATTTAACTTTCAGAGCGATAGAGACTCTATTTGGGTTCAATCTGTGCCTGAACGAGGCAGACCTACGTCGAGGGAACGAACCTTTTGAATCACTTTGGGATTGCTTCCGAAAAAAAAAAAAAAAGAATAACTTGGAGCACACGGAGCCATCTTATTATCTTTCTGGAAAGGAAAGAATGGCAGACTAACTGATCGATCCATCAGTTCATGAAAGAGCCCAATGCAAGAAAAATGCATGTTGGGTTTTTGGAACAGTTCAAATCATTTCGATAATAATAACTTTGATCTGTTTTACCGAGAAGGTCTACGGTTCGAGCCCGTATAGCCCTATACATTCCACTGAGTTTTGGTATTACTATATTACTTCTTTATCCTTATATCCCTTATTACCTATGACTCAGTCCTAAAGAGTCTCTTGGAGACTGTCAACTATTCTTATATGCCCATGAATAGATCGATAGGAACGTGGGAACGGGGCAGATCATCTAACTTATGATGATCCCTTGTTTATTGATCTATAAAAATCAGTAACACATGACTGACATGTTGATATGCTCTTATCACCCATTATTGAGGGGTTATTAATACACCTCCGATAACCCCAAGCAAGGTCACAATGATTTGTCCCAGTACATCTGTAAGGTCTGAATCTATTTGAGAACTTCGGTCGAATAATAATTAGCATCGATCATCAAAACCTCATTGGTCTAACAGATGCAGGGGACTCCTGGTGTAATGAATGACTAAAGGGAGATCTAGAAAGGTATCTGCCCGATCTAAATAGTTCGTATCGCAGAAATGAAACTAATCGTGACATAATTTACGAAGGGCAAGGCCGTAATTCATATAAGAGGTACTCATAGATCAAATGAATTATAGAATGAAGTATTCTATATATACCCCGATTTGCACAATGTTCATCGAAATGTCCCGAGATCCAAATAAATACGTATTTATCAACAGCCTTTATGAAACTGATAGCCCGGAGCCGTAGGAAAAGAGGACAATTTGTGGATCACGATATTCTCTATCACTTTGATCCTATCGAGATATCAGTAAGTTCTGAATGGTTCTGAGATATAAAAGCATATCCAGATCCAAAAACTGCTGACAAAAACGTGAAAAGTTCATCCTGTAATCATGAAAATTATGAGCATACTTATTAGATACAAATATTGGATTGGAAAGCCCCATGCTTTTCTGGAGTATCCAATTATTCATTCAAAGAGTTTGTATTAGTCCCACTATTAGGTACAATTGGATCTGAAGTTTATACTCAAGAATTCGACTTCCATGAAAGGGACTTCGACCGATTCATATTAGAATTCATTCTATCTAGAGCACCCCAATAAGACTTAGGTTATTGGGTGGATGAATGGAGAGAATCTAACGATTTTCTTAAAATCGATCTCTCATCGAAATGAAACGATCCAGAATGGGACAACGTTTCATCATATGATAACCCTGATAAGATTGATCCGGGGTCTATTCGATCCGATCAAAATTTCCCATTTGATCTGGATCAGAGACGTGTACTCTATTTAGACCTATATGTGGTCTCGGGTGTTTTCCTGAATGCGTCGGATCTATCCTTATTGATCTAAACATATGCCTAAGAGTTGGAATGGAATCTATTGCCAAAGAAAGAGGCTCGATGCCAGCCATCCCCTGGAGTAGCCAGAATACTCGTATAGCATGTACGGAAATCAACGTCGAGTAATGTGAGATTCGAAAAGGATTAATTATTTGTATTGTAAATATACAATACGTACGATGGATCACGAGAACTTCTATGAATTACCCATGGAAACTCGGCTGTTATCTCGATCGAGAGTAAACGTACGATCATATCATCTCAGCAGCGTGTCTGAGAACGTGTATAACGCGGAGAATAATTGATGGGCATCGTCTCCGAGAATAAGACTCTTTTGTAGGTCTCAACAGAAAATGAGCAGATAGAGTCGTTCGGTTGGAATTTTTATTCCGATAGGTCCCCCCCCCCTCTCCGGCAGATCGTAAACTTGGCATAATTCATCCGCCGAGTGATTAGGTATTTCCTCCATTATTGTACAGGATTCATTCTGTTATTCCGATCGATCCGCTCCGATTGCTCATCATCATTCCATAATTCGAATTGATGTGGACCTTCCTTGGTAAGATCAGGATCCTATTTGGGTAGGCTTATCCAAGGAAAATCTGAGATCTCCGGATTCCTCCCCTACTTTACGATGGAATAACCTGGATCAGTTACCTTCTAAACATTATGTAAATCGTTCTGAAATGTATAAACGTCCGCCTCTCTCCCCTGATTGGTCCATTGGATTGGTCGGTAACGTATTCTTCGAAGTATCCTCCGTAGATCACTCCCAGTTCAGCTAGTTTTACCGTCGTGATTGGAACAGGAATTGTTTCTTGCTCTATTCAAGATTCCTATTACGGGATGCCCTGGAATCTTTATCCTGTTGACCTAGGGAGGGGTGCGACCAGAAACTTGTTCAGTTCGATCAACGCGGTTACATCAACAGAAGTTATAGGATCGCTTAATATTGTCCATCAATCCTAAAGTAGTATTTGTCGTTCAATGCCCGGCCGGGTCAACAAGGCACAAATAGACTTGGACCTTTATGAATTCCAATTCATATTCCCGGAATGGAACGACTGTCTTGATCCTGAATCAAAAGTCATATCACAGAGGAAATAACCCCTTAGTACTTTTTATCTTTAATAGACGGATCAATCCCTGTTACGGGATCGATAAAGATATTACTGAATGAAGCTCCGGGGGAAATAGTTTATCCGGCATATTATCGAACGGAATCAATTCTATATCTGTCCACATGTTAAATACATAGTACTGGTCGGATTCATCTATTAATAAGCTTCATTCTCCGCGAGATTGACCCATTCATTTCCATGGTCACTTGATCCTTTTTCTCTTTCTTCAGTACTACAAATGGATCTGGATACTACGAATAGACGATCCAATTGAATCCTACTCCTGGAATCATTTGTATAACGAACCAAAGCATCAACGCACGTTACAATTGTTTGAAGATTCATTCCAAATCTCTGACAACTGAGATTTCCCCCTTCTCATATTCTCCCAATATTGTGAAATGTTCACTATTTCCTTCCGTTGATGAATCCGGAAACCCGAAAATTTCTACACTTGTCCCATTACCTACATAAGTATCTGACAAAGAACTCAATTGTCCCTAAGGGCAATCGTGTGAGATGGACCATGCCGAAAAGGCATAATTCTACAAATTGAATACATAAGCCTTTTTCTTGTTATAAGAGATGGATAGGTTTCTGGGGGTTCAATGGAATATATAGATAAACTGAATATGGGTATAAAGAAATTCGGATATGAAACAAGCAGATGGAGTCGAACGACGCATCAGTGAAAAGAACGACCCTCCAATGAGAAAGATCCATATTTTGATGGACAAGATTCAAATATCGGAATAGAACATACAAGAAATCCTAAGCTCTTATAGAAATTCCTGGACATTTCCTTGCATTACATCAGGCCATGTCTCTCGTTACAACTCGAATCACGTGTAATTCGCCGAACCAATGTGCAAAACTGTGTTATTGCAAGATCGATTTCTAAGAAGAATCAATTTTTATTGTTTGACGGTAAATGAAAGTATATAAATGACTGATACGGGGGAGGAAGGATTAACCAGACTTTTCACTTCTGAAATAACCGGGGGTGAAATAAGTTGATTTCTCCCAGATAAATACGTAATACTTCTACATATCACATATACGAGTAATATTTCATTGAATGAATTTTGGAATAAGCCTTGGACAAAATAGTAATATGTAGATCGATGAAAATCAATTGTTCTATTTTTGGGAGAGGAGTGATGAATCCATTTACGGGAAAATGGAATAATTTGATCTATTTCACAGGAGTATATTCATGTTTCTACTTTTTGAATATGAGACTTTTTGGATCTTTTTACTAATATCTAGCCTCATGCCTATTCTGGCATTCCTAATTTCCAGAGCTTTAGCCCCCATTAGCGAAGGCCCAGAGAAGCTCACTAGTTATGAATCCGGTATAGAAGCAATGGGAGATGCTTGGATACAATTTAGGATTCGTTATTATATGTTCGCTTTGGTTTTTGTTGTTTTTGATGTTGAAACAGTTTTTCTTTATCCATGGGCTATGAGTTTCGATATATTGGGTATATCTACCTTTATAGAAGCTTCGATTTTCGTGCTTATCCTAATTGTTGGTTCAGTTCATGCATGGCGAAGAGGAGCATTGGAATGGTCTTAGCTTCCGAGTATTTGGGTGGTGGAGGGAAAGTAGAAAATGGCATAAAACCAGTGATGGGTTCTACAGAATCCCCTTTACTTGGTCAAACAACTCCAAATTCAGTTATTTCAACTACCCTAAATGATCTGTCGAATTGGGCCAGACTCTCCAGTTTATGGCCGCTTCTTTATGGTACTAGTTGTTGTTTTATTGAATTCGCTTCATTAATAGGTTCACGATTCGACTTTGATCGTTACGGTCTGGTACCAAGATCTAGTCCTAGACAAGCCGACCTCATCATAACAGCTGGCACTGTGACCATGAAAATGGCTCCTTCTTTAGTGAGATTATATGAACAAATGCCCGGACCAAAATATGTAATTGCTATGGGAGCATGTACTATTACAGGAGGAATGTTCAGTACAGATTCTTATAGTACCGTTCGTGGAGTGGATAAATTAATTCCCGTAGATGTTTATTTGCCGGGTTGCCCCCCAAAACCAGAGGCTATTATAGATGCTATAATAAAACTTCGTAAAAAGGTAGCTCGAGAAATATATGAAGATAGGACCAAGCTCCAACAAGGAAAGAGATATTTCACTCAAAATCATAAGTTTCGTGTTGGATCCAGTCTTTATACTGGAAACTATGATCAGAAGTTACTCCATAAATCTCCCGAACCTCAATCTGAATCTACTTCAGAGATACTTTCCAAAACCTTTGAATCTACTTCAGAGATACCCTCCGATTTTGTAAAATACGAGAATTCAGTATCTTTCCAGGAATCGAGGAATGAAGAATATTTTGTAAATAGTAACGAACAGGAAATCAATTTTCAAAAATTCCATTGGAAATGTTAAATACTTATACGGATACTCCTACAAGAAAGACTAATGAAGTACAGGGTCGATTATCCGCTTGGCTAGCCAAGCATAAGTTAGCTCACAGACCTCTGGGTTCTGATTACCAGGGCATAGAAACTTTACAGATAAAATCTGAGGATCGGGCCTCTGTAGCTGTCGCTTTATATGTTTATGGTTTCAATTATCTCCGTTCTCAGTGTGCCTATGATGTAGCGCCGGGGGGATCATTGGCTAGTGTATATCACCTTACAAATATACAGGATGATGCGGATCAACCTGAAGAGATATGTATAAAAGTTTTTGTCCCAAGGAAAAATCCCAGAATTCCGTCTATTTTCTGGATCTGGAAAAGTGCTGATTTTCAGGAACGAGAATCTTATGATATGTTGGGAATCCTTCATGAAAGTCATCCACGCCTGAAACGTATATTGATGCCTGAGAGTTGGATTGGTTGGCCTCTACGCAAAGATTATATTACACCTAATTTCTACGAGATACAGGATGCTCATTGAATGGAATAAAATTGAATGGAATAAAAGTAAACAATCTTCGCTCTTACAATTTGAAATATTCAATTTGAACAATATATCATATTTTCGATGGAGTGAGATAAATAGACTTCTGCTAGTGTCGTAATGGAATCCCTTATCCATTTACATCATCCTACATTCTTGGATCTGGAAGAAACCTATTCGGGATAAATTAAGGAATCAAATTCGTTTACGCATCACAAACCATGTACCACGTACACATTCTATAATATACAAAAAGGAAGAGAAAGATCGGATTTCACTTGTACCAATTCCAGTTGAGAATAGATCCTATCTATTTACACTGTCAATTCCGTATTTCCGAGTTTTCGAACCAACTTTTATATACGCACGGGGTATCGAGATCCAATTGGAACGGGGAAGGACAATATGAACAAAAAGGGAGAAAGAGAACGGAACATGCTGATTCATCTATTATGATCGGGATCTATATGTACGTACATATAAATACATAAATATGTACGTACATATAGATACATAAATATGAATATGGATAACTGTGTATTATGATCTAGGTATATGGATATGGATGAGTATGTATGCCAATAGATATCCATCTATCTAGATAGATATTTCTCGATCTATGAGTTCGCATGCCAGGAACCAGATTTGAACTGGTGGCACGAGGATTTTCAGTCCTCTGCTCTACCAACTGAGCTATCCCGGCTCTTCCCTGTGCATCATTCTAACATAGGACCTGAACTTGTGTCAACTGAAGGGACCATAAAAAATGGGGATTTTTTTCCTAGTTAAAAAATTATTTTCGAACAAAATTTACGGGAAGTAACCATTCATGAGAAGGACTGCTAACGATCGAAGAATTTTCAATTCTCTATCCAGATTGGATATTTCAGATATCTAGATCTCTATCTATATATAGAGATCTAGATATCTATCTATAGATAATGAGAGATTCCTACTTCTATTTCTTCATGGGGGGGTGAATAAAAAGAATCAATTCGAAAGTGAGAATTACAAATTCGAAATTGTATAAAAAAAAAAAAAAGAGAAATCAGTCATTCGGGAACGAACTCGACTTGGGGATAGAGAGATTTGAACTCTCACGGTCTATAAAGCCGACGGATTTTCCTCTTACTGCAATTTGCATTGTTGTTGGCATTGACATGTAGAACTGGACTCTATCTTTATCCTCGTCGAAAAATTCACTCCAGGAATCGATCCGACTTCCTCTTTAGGGAGGTGAAGTTAATCATTGGATTACTTAATGTCGAATTATTCCTTTAACTTAAAATTGACCCAAGCGTCTCACTAATAGTGAAATGCATAAAATGATTCAAGTCCCGATCATGAACTTTGCTTGATAGTATGGACCATTCCCACTTTTGGAGTGTAAATGTAAAGATTATTCCATAGATGCAGCACTGGGGAAAAGAATATTCATTCGTTAGAATAGCTTCCATCGAGTCTCTGCACCTATCCTTTCTCTTCCTAGTCAAGGAAACTATTGTCTCTGTAAACTGGATTTGGTTCAGGATTGCCCATTCTAAATGTCCTAGGGTTCCCTGGATTTGGAAGCTATCACTTGGTAGGTTTCCATACCAAGGCTCAACTCGATCAAGTCCGTAGCGTCTACCAATTCCGCCATATCCCCTTTTGAAAAACGAGATCCCACTGTAATCTCATCCTATTATTCCATTTTCATCAGAGTTATTCATTGGATATCCATTCGGTACTGGGAGAGATGTCTTCTCTTATTTCTTTCTCTCTTACCATCTCCACTATCATCTAGTATGACTGAAAATGATTCTATCATTTCTGCATTTCCCGCGCAATGTTTTTTCCCTTTCTGTTTGATTTGGAATAGTGAAACGATCAATATCAATTGATCCTTTCTTCCCTTCCTTTCTCTCGAACGAATCCACATCCAAGCAATGTTTCATTGGAATCTGGATTGCGTCATTGAGCTCAATTAGCTATAATTGCTAAGATTCCGAATATATTGATGAATATCATACTAATGATATGCAGTTATGGCTTATTCATACAAGCCCGCTTAGCTCAGAGGTTAGAGCATCGCACTTGTAATGCGATGGTCATCGGTTCGATTCCGATAGCCGGCTCTTTGTTATTCCCTTCATTCCTCCTCATGATCTATAATGTTTTGTTAGGATCAAGGAATATGGGGAAGATTCCTCTTTCTTCTGATCGTTGGTTCACGGGTCCGCTATGCCATGATCACTTTCAACTAGAAACGGAATGGGTTATTGAATGGAGCAGATCTATTTAGATCTCTCCAAACCAATTTTTCAAGAGATCTTTGTTCTCCATTTTGATGTTTATACGATTCATACTATTCTTCTTTCCAGTACTATTTGTTCATTTCGTAAAAGAAGGAGTTCTTATGTCCCGTTATCGAGGACCTCGTTTAAAAATAATACGTCGTCTAAGAACTTTACCAGGGCTGACTAATAAAAGACCGAAATCCAGGAATGATCCTACCAATCAATCTTCTTCTAGAAAAATATCTCAATATCGTATCCGTCCGGAAGAAAAACAAAAATTGCGTTTCCATTATGGACTGACAGAGCGACAATTACTTAAATATGTTCGTATTGCTGGAAGAGCCAAAGGATCAACGGGCCAGATCCTATTGCAATTACTTGAAATGCGTTTGGATAATATTATTTTTCGATTGGGTATGGCTCTTACCATTCCTGGAGCCAGACAATTGGTTAATCATAGACATATCCTGGTCAATGATCGTGTGGTAGATATACCAAGTTATCGTTGCAAACCCCGAGATGTTATTACTATAAGAGATCAACGGAGATCGAGAGCTATGATCGGGAAAAATCTCGATTTATCCCAGAAGGATCAAATGCCGAATCATTTGACTCTTCATTCGTCACAATATAAGGGATTAGTCAATCAAATAATAGATAGTAAATGGATCGGTTTAAAGATCAATGAATTGCTGGTTGTAGAATATTATTCCCGTCAAGCTTGAATTGAGAATGAAAAAGAGAGGTTCTTGTACATCTAGACAATTATGTTTCTCTCTTTTTTCTTTAAGGAGACGAGTAGATAGAATTGTTCGATTCTTGGGATTCGACTTATCTTTGTTCATCCCCCCGTACGCTATTATACGATATGATCATTAATGATACTTTCATTTATCGTCCGCTTTTTCCCAATGTTCTTTTACTTTCTCATATCACGAATCGACGTTTATTCTATTTCCCTATATCACGAAATAGGAGGGGATTGATCTCAGAATGATAAGATCATCCCCTTGGGATTCGATCTATTGGGAGAACAGAACGATGGGGAATAATAAGAAAGTTAAGGTGCGGAAAGAGAGGGATTCGAACCCTCGGTAAACAAAAGTCTACATAGCAGTTCCAGTGCTACGCCTTGAACCGCTCGGCCATCTTTCCTACGGGATCTTCCGATTCTAATCCACGGAATTGATGGATAGCAAGTCCCTTAGGAATTCTTATTCTTCGGATACGATCAGTTCTGAATCCTTTTGCGAAGGTAAAAATACTTATTCAATCCCCAGAAGGGACAAAAATTTTCCAGCACTTCCTCTTCTTTTAGGAAATCTTCATCCTTGTTGATCCGATGATCTCATCCTATTTGAATTGATATTCCCGATCCAATTTCTCAATTGGAATGGATTAGTAATCCATTCCAATTTCTCAATTGGAATGGATTACTAATCCATTCCATATCATGATCATATATCAATTACAAAATGATTGTCTGGTATCAATTATGTAATAATTAGGAAGAATTCTTCGACAACAATTTATTGTATAAATTGTCTCATGATGATCATATTATAAATATATACACATATAATTGATGGTCATTTGATTCTCATTATGCAATGATCATTTCACTTCTTTATTATTTCTTTCGTTCGGATCACGACCAAATGAAAATGATAACTTATCGAGTTCACGGAATATGTAGAAACAGTTCCTTGAATAGGAATATTTTTCTATTGCTTATTGGTCAATATTACTAATGAACATCAAATTGTTCCGAGCATTCCCCATCTATCTATTATTAGTCTATCTATTATTAGATAGAAGAATCAATTGGAATGTTCACATATTTCCGATCGTAAGAAAATCGATTTCTATGGTATTGTGCACCGGAAAATCCTTTTGTTCATGGGATCATTTCCGGAAAAAGGGAATGAGAAGAATTATCAAATCTATAACTGACTATGCCTAGATCTCAGAGAAATGACAATTTTACTGATAAGACCTTCACAATTGTAGCGGATATCCTATTGCGAATAATCCCCACAGCTCCAGGGGAAAAAGAGGCATTTACCTATTACAGAGATGGTGTGATTCGATCTTTTTTCCGTTCTTTCCCTCTCGGGGGGGGAGACGGGATTCGGAAATAAAATAATATTGAGTCAAAGAAAACTTACGCTTAGTGAAGGTGAGTTTTGGAGATGAAACAATTCCTTCTGTCGTGTATCCCCGGTTGATGCAACCTTGGATGCCCTGATCTCCTAGAGATCCCAGTATCGAGCGAAAGGTTACACCTATGGAATAGGCTTTGTATGGTCGAGTCTATCTAATAGGCATGCATAGGGGAAAAGCACTACATGTGGAAATCAACAACACAAAAGCTTCGTTATAGTTCATACGCATTACCCCTTTTATGGGGGCTAATAAGAATGGTTGGGACAACAAACATCCATCTCGTTTGTACCTCGGGTATCCATATGATATAACCATCGTAGATCGTTGAAGTGGCTAATTCCTAGAAAATACAGGGCGTTAAGGACAAATGAATTGTTAGAGTTTCCATTTTTAGCACTAAGATCCTCAGTGCTCAGGAAAGAATCTCTGCGATAAGGATGGCTAGAGACTCATTGGAAAGACACTAGCCCCTGTTAGTTCAAAATGTTGGGTAATAATCTTTTTTCAATTCTACGGGTTATTCCCCTTATTATGTACTATAAAGGAGGAGCCGTATGAGGTGAGAATCTCACGTACGGTTTTGGAACGGAGATCATTTCAATTGAATGAACGACCGTAACGGATGTCAGCTCAATCCGAAGGAGAATATGCGGAAGCTTTACAAAATTATTATGAAGCTATGCGACCGGAAATTGACCCTTATGATCGAAGTTATATACTATATAATATAGGTCTTATCCACATGAGTAACGGAGAGCATACCGAGGCTTTGGAATATTATTTCCAGGCATTGAAACGAAACCCATCCCTACCACAAGCTTTTAATAATATGGCCGTGATCTGTCATTACGTGCGGCTATCTGTGCTATGGAATAGATCAGTTAGGAACTGCTATGGGGAAGGACAAAGAAAAAGGCTTTCTACATATGCGCCGTCCGAAATAACGGTTTCTTATCAGCTGTAATAAAAAGACCATCCTTCATAGGAGCCCGAATATGAATGGATAAGCAGAGCCTATATACTCCATGGATAAAAGAATGAATTCGATTGATGGGGGAAGCACCGTAAAGATCAATTATTGAAAATTCGGGCTGATACAATGAGATCTGCTCACTCACAAAAGTCAGGGATCAACTTATGCAATAGAGTTGATCTACTAAGCTATCGAGCAGCGGTGTAGGATCAGATCCTAAAGATAGAAGAAGGCACTTTCCCATCAACTCCAGATGGGAAGTACTTCTAAAAATTTCTATGCAAAATTGAGATAGTTACCTCTCAAAAAGACCTCTATTTGGATGATTTGAAGTAGAGATCTTTGTTTCTCTACTTTCTCTTTCTGAGGGTGGGAGAAAAGATAAAATCCGATCAAAAGTGAAGTTAAAACTCATGTCATTGACCCTTTTTGGTCCTTCAATTGACCTAATCAAATGGAACCCATTTGCAATGAATTCTCTTCAATGATATATTTTGAATTTTGAGTGGAGGACCAAATACAAATAATAGTTGATTGAGCCGTATGAGGTAGGAAACTCTCAAGTACGGTTCTAAGGGAAGGAAACTTTTCCAAGTTGACCTATCTCGACCGGGGAGAGCAGGCCATTCGACAGGGAGATCCTGAAACTGCGGAGGCTTGGTCCGATCGAGCTGCTGAGTATTGGAAACAAGCCATAGCGCTTGCTCCAGGCAATTACATTGAAGCACAAAATTGGTTAAAGATTACAGGACGCCTTGGCGAATGAGAATCTCTATTCCTAATCATTTTTTTAAATTACCAAATATTGATTCTCCGGGGGAGATCAATGGAATGATTTCGTAATACTCTTTTTAATTTGATCCTATTTCGGCATCTATTCATGGGAATAGATCGACAATATCGCAAATAATACCTTTTATGGATCGTTAATGAAATAGATCTATTGAATAAGGTGAAATTCAGAGATGTCTCTTCAATGATCCATGAAGAATTTCAAGTCATTGTGATCCATAATGACATGTGATATATGATATGACATATGTGGGTATCTGTGTGGATATCTATATCTAGATATAGATATATCTAGATATAGATATCCATATGATAATGATCATTGCACCGATAAATACTTTTTACATCACACGAGGAAAGATTTTTCCTGAATTGCAATGGTCCATTGAGCACCTCAGGGATATGTCATAATAAATTTGAACACCTGCCCCAGATTGACTCCGTATCATAGTCGCTCCGGTCATGAACTGGAAAAGAAAGAGAAGAACGGGTTGAAAACATATATCTATCAGAAGTTCACTAATTACTGTTGGCGGGTTTCTTCTTATGTCTCGTCCGGAAAGAGGAGAACTCAATGATTATTCGTTCACCGGAACCAGAAGTAAAGATTGTGGTGGAAAGGGATCCTATAAAAACCTCTTTTGAAAAATGGGCCAAACCTGGGCATTTTTCAAGGACACTAGCTAAAGGCCCTAATACTACTACTTGGATCTGGAATCTACATGCTGATGCTCACGATTTTGGTAGCCATACCAATGATTTGGAAGAGATCTCCCGCAAAGTCTTTAGTGCTCATTTCGGTCAACTAGCCATCATCTTGATTTGGCTAAGTGGGATGTACTTTCATGGCGCTCGTTTCTCCAATTATGAAGCATGGCTGAGTGATCCTACTCACATAAAACCCAGTGCTCAGGTAGTTTGGCCAATAGTAGGTCAAGAAATACTGAATGGGGATGTAGGTGGAGGTTCTCGAGGGATACAAATAACCTCTGGTTTGTTTCAAATTTGGCGAGCATCTGGAATAACTAGTGAATTACAACTTTACTGCACTGCAATTGGTGCATTGATTTTTGCAGCGTTAATGCTTTTTGCTGGTTGGTTCCATTATCACAAAGCTGCTCCAAAATTGGCTTGGTTCCAAGATGTAGAATCCATGTTGAACCACCATTTAGCGGGGTTACTAGGACTTGGGTCTCTATCTTGGGCAGGACACCAAGTACACGTCTCTTTACCTATTAACCAACTCCTAGATGCTGGAGTGGATCCTAAAGAGATACCTCTTCCCCATGAATTTATTTCGAATCGCGATCTTTTAGCTCAACTTTATCCTAGTTTTGCTGAGGGATTAACCCCACTTTTTACCCTAAATTGGTCGGAATATTCAGAATTTCTAACTTTTCGTGGAGGACTAAATCCAGTCACGGGGGGTCTGTGGCTGACCGATACTGCACATCATCATTTGGCTATTGCAATTCTTTTCCTGATAGCCGGTCATATGTATAGGACCAATTGGGGCATTGGCCATAGCCTTAAAGAAATTTTGGAGACTCATAAAGGTCCATTTACGGGTGAGGGTCATAAAGGTCTTTACGAGATCTTGACCACCTCATGGCATGCTCAATTAGCTCTTAACCTAGCTATGTTGGGCTCTCTGACTATTGTCGTAGCTCACCATATGTATTCTATGCCTCCCTATCCATACTTAGCTATTGACTATGGCACCCAACTCTCTCTGTTCACACATCACATGTGGATCGGCGGATTTCTCATAGTTGGCGCCGCTGCACATGCAGCCATTTTTATGGTAAGAGACTATGATCCAACTACTCAATACAACAATCTATTAGATCGTGTTCTTAGACATCGTGATGCGATTGTATCACACCTCAACTGGGCATGCATATTCCTAGGTTTCCATAGTTTTGGTCTGTATATTCATAATGATACTATGAGCGCTTTAGGGCGTCCTCAAGATATGTTTTCGGATACTGCTATACAATTACAACCTATCTTTGCTCAATGGGTACAAAACACTCATGCTTTAGCACCGGGTTCAACAGCTCCTGATGCAACAGCGAGCACCAGCTTAACTTGGGGAGGTGGTGATCTAGTAGCAGTAGGCGGCAAAGTGGCTTTGTTACCAATTCCATTAGGAACCGCGGATTTTTTGGTACACCACATTCATGCATTTACTATCCATGTGACTGTATTAATTTTACTTAAAGGCGTTTTATTTGCCCGTAGCTCTCGTTTAATACCTGATAAAGCGAATCTTGGTTTTCGTTTTCCTTGCGATGGACCTGGAAGAGGAGGGACATGTCAGGTATCCGCCTGGGATCATGTTTTCCTAGGTTTATTCTGGATGTACAATGCGATTTCGGTAGTGATATTCCACTTCAGTTGGAAAATGCAGTCCGATGTTTGGGGTAGTATAAGTGATCAGGGAATGGTAACTCATATCACGGGAGGAAACTTTGCACAGAGTTCCATTACCATTAACGGGTGGCTTCGTGACTTTCTATGGGCACAAGCCTCTCAAGTGATCCAATCTTATGGTTCTTCATTATCTGCCTATGGTCTTCTCTTTTTAGGTGCTCATTTTGTTTGGGCCTTTAGTTTAATGTTCCTATTTAGTGGCCGTGGGTATTGGCAAGAACTCATCGAATCTATCGTTTGGGCTCATAA